AAAACTTTATTTGATACTATGGATGACTGGCTACGCAGAGACCGTTTCGTTTTTGTGGGTTGGTCTGGTCTATTGCTCTTTCCTTGTGCCTATTTTGCCTTAGGTGGATGGTTCACGGGTACAACCTTTGTGACTTCATGGTATACTCACGGATTGGCCAGTTCCTATCTGGAAGGTTGTAATTTCCTAACTGCCGCAGTTTCTACTCCTGCTAATAGTTTAGCGCATTCTCTGTTGCTATTATGGGGTCCTGAAGCACAAGGAGATTTTACTCGTTGGTGTCAATTAGGTGGTCTATGGACCTTCGTTGCTCTTCATGGTGCTTTTGCTCTAATAGGTTTCATGTTACGTCAATTTGAACTTGCTCGATCTGTACAATTGCGACCTTATAATGCAATTGCATTCTCGGCTCCAATTGCTGTCTTTGTTTCTGTATTTTTGATCTATCCATTGGGTCAGTCCGGTTGGTTTTTCGCACCTAGTTTTGGTGTAGCAGCTATTTTCCGATTTATCCTTTTCTTTCAAGGTTTTCATAATTGGACCTTGAATCCATTTCATATGATGGGAGTTGCCGGAGTATTGGGTGCTGCTCTTCTATGTGCTATTCATGGTGCTACCGTGGAAAATACTTTATTTGAAGATGGTGATGGTGCAAATACGTTCCGTGCTTTTAACCCGACTCAAGCTGAAGAGACCTATTCCATGGTCACTGCTAACCGTTTCTGGTCCCAGATTTTTGGGGTTGCTTTTTCCAATAAACGTTGGTTACATTTCTTCATGTTATTTGTGCCAGTGACCGGTTTATGGATGAGTGCCATTGGAGTAGTTGGTCTAGCTCTAAACTTACGTGCCTATGATTTTGTTTCCCAGGAGATCCGTGCAGCAGAAGATCCTGAATCTGAGACTTTCTACACAAAAAATATTCTCCTGAACGAAGGTATTCGTGCTTGGATGGCGGCTCAAGATCAGCCTCATGAAAACCTTATATTCCCTGAGGAGGTCCTACCCCGTGGAAACGCTCTTTAATGGAACTATAGCTTTAGCTGGTCGTGATCAAGAAACCACTGGTTTCGCTTGGTGGGCCGGTAATGCCCGACTTATTAATTTGTCTGGTAAATTGCTTGGGGCTCACGTGGCTCATGCCGGATTAATTGTATTCTGGGCCGGAGCAATGAACCTATTCGAAGTGGCTCATTTCGTACCGGAAAAGCCTATGTATGAACAAGGATTGATTTTACTTCCCCATCTAGCTACTCTAGGATGGGGAGTCGGTCCTGGTGGGGAAATCGTGGACACTTTTCCATATTTTGTATCTGGGGTACTTCACTTAATATCTTCTGCGGTTTTAGGTTTTGGTGGTATTTATCATGCACTTATAGGACCCGAAACTTTAGAAGAATCTTTTCCATTCTTTGGCTATGTATGGAAAGATAGAAACAAAATGACCACAATTTTGGGTATTCACCTAATCTTGCTAGGTGCTGGTGCTTTTCTTCTAGTGCTCAAGGCTTTGTATTTCGGAGGTGTATACGATACCTGGGCTCCCGGCGGTGGAGATGTAAGAAAAATTACGAACCCGACTCTTAACCCAAGTGCTATATTTGGTTATTTACTGAAATCTCCTTTCGGAGGAGAGGGATGGATCGTTAGCGTGGACAATCTAGAAGATATAATTGGAGGACATGTATGGTTAGGTTCCATTTGTATCTTCGGTGGTATCTGGCATATCTTAACCAAACCTTTTGCATGGGCTCGCCGTGCATTCGTATGGTCCGGAGAAGCTTATTTGTCCTATAGTTTAGCGGCTCTATCTCTCTTTGGTTTTATTGCTTGTTGTTTCGTTTGGTTCAACAACACAGCTTATCCTAGTGAATTCTATGGGCCCACCGGCCCAGAAGCCTCTCAAGCTCAAGCGTTTACTTTTCTAGTTAGAGACCAACGTCTTGGAGCTAGTGTGGGGTCTGCCCAAGGACCTACTGGTTTAGGTAAATACCTTATGCGTTCTCCGACTGGAGAAATTATCTTTGGAGGGGAAACGATGCGTTTTTGGGATCTCCGTGCTCCCTGGTTGGAACCCCTAAGGGGCCCTAATGGTTTGGACCTGAGCAAGTTGAGAAAGGACATACAGCCTTGGCAGGAACGACGTTCGGCAGAATATATGACTCATGCTCCTTTAGGTTCTTCAAATTCTGTGGGTGGTGTAGCTACCGAAATCAATGCGGTGAATTATGTCTCTCCCCGAAGTTGGTTATCCACCTCCCATTTCGTTTTAGGATTTTTCTTGTTCATAGGTCATTTGTGGCATGCGGGAAGGGCTCGTGCAGCTGCAGCAGGATTTGAAAAAGGAATTGATCGTGATTTCGAACCTGTCCTTTCCATGACTCCTCTTAACTGAAACAAGAAATAGAACCAGATGGAAGAGAAATAAATTCAATTTCATTACATCCATCTCCCATATCGGAGGGATAGGAGTATTTTCAAATACTCTCTTTCCAACTGGATCCTTCTAGCTCGGCTATATCCAGCCGAGCTATTCTCTTTTTTTTTTTTTGACTGGACCGGACTAATATAATTAATGTGATTGTTGAAAAAAAAAACAGGAGAGAGAGGGATTCGAACCCTCGATAGTTTTTTTACTATACCGGTTTTCAAGACCGGAGCCATCAACCACTCGGCCATCTCTCCCGGAGACAACTTCTATTCTACCCCTTCAGATAATACCTAACTATAAGCATAAGGGACGAGACCAACCATACCTGTGACATATGATGATTTCTCATTATCATCTGGAATGGAAAAAAAGTTTGAAAAGCTCGATCAATTTCTGGTAAAATCCTTTTCGTAGTGCATTTGATCAGAATTTAAAATTGGGGATCGGATGGTATAGTCTATTCAATCTGTTGGGAGCTTGTAAGATCACAACCATGACTATTGCTTTCCAATCAGCTGTGTTTGCATTAATTGCTATTTCATTTTTACCAGTGATTGGTGTACCTGTTGCACTTGCCTCTCCTGATGGTTGGTCAAGTAGCAAAAATGTTGTATTTTCGGGTGTATCATTATGGATCGGATCAGTCCTTTTTGTAGGTATCCTTAATTCTTTCATATCTCAGATCTGTTCTAGATGTTTTAGGTTCAAACCCCCCCCCCTCCCGAAGGGCTTTTTTATAGTTATTCTTAAGGACCTTCCTTTTCCCTTAAGGTCCAAGGAACCCAATGAAGGTGCTCAAGGGAGGGGTTTTTCGTAAATGAATTAATAATTGGACCATTAATAAATGGTATCTACTTACGAATGGGATTGAACATATATGTATTTTCAAAATGATGTTTCAATTTTATGAATATATATATATATATTCATAACGAATAAAATGCGGGTATGGTTGAATGGTAAAATTTCTCCTTGCCAAGGAGAAGATGCGGGTTCGATCCCCGCTACCCGCCCGTTACATGGAATATGAAAATGAATAGTTCATGTATTGATCGTATCTTTTCCTCACTTTTCATTAAAGTAAAAAAGTGATAATGAAAGAGTAATCCTTTATAAAGTGAGGGAGTAATTCTTTCCGGACCAAAATACTTCTTATGTTCTGGTCTGGCGGAGACAGGATTTGAACCCGTGACCTCAAGGTTATGAGCCTTGCGAGCTACCAGACTACTCTACTCCGCACCATTGATTTATATCATAAGCAGAATAGATGGGTACATCAAACAATCATGGAATATACTACCCCTATCCCAGGGGTAGGGGTAGTTTTCCATTATAACAATAAACTTCAATCACTTTTTTCTTTTTCCTACCAACTCGATTTTTTTATCCCGGGCAATAAACATGCGTGGGCCATCTCACGGAGTACGTGTCCGGACAATCCAAAGTCTCGATAGTTGGCTCTAGGTCTTCCAGTCGAAGAACAACGTCGATGGAGACGTGTAGGTGCACTATTACGTGGTGAAGATTGCAATTTTCTATGAATTTCCCATTTGTCATCCAATGATGAAACTTTGCTTTCATCCTCCAAAGATTTACGAATCAAATGATATTTTCGTTCCAGTGCTTGTCTTTTCTTTTCTCTCTGAATGAGACTCTTTCTCGCCATAATAGTTCAGTCGGTACTATTACCTACCAGGAATCAAAATATAGATCAGATTTGAGATGGATAAATATTACGTTGATTACTTTTTCTCTGTGCGGTATTGTCATTTATACAAAAATATCCCATTCACTTATTAAATTGATGAAGAAGAATTAACCAAATTTACCTGATGTAGAGGCAATTAAAAAAGCTGCATAAGTGAATATATAACCTACGGAAAAGTGAGCTAATCCAACTAATCGTGCTTGAACAATGGAAAGAGCTACCGGCTTGTCTCTCCATCGAACTAAATTAGCAAAAGGTGTGCGTTCATGGGCCCATGCAAGAGTTTCGATCAATTCCTGCCAATATCCACGCCAGGAAATCAGAAACATAAATCCAGTAGCCCAAACAAGATGCCCGAATAAGAACATCCATGCCCAAACAGATAAACTGTTCATACCGAAAGGATTGTATCCATTAATAAGTTGTGAAGAATTTAACCATAGATAATCTCTTAACCATCCCATTAAATAAGTGGAAGACTCATTAAATTGCGCTACATTACCCTGCCATAACGTTATATGCTTCCAATGCCAATAGAAAGTAACCCATCCAATAGTATTCAACATCCAGAAAACTGCCAAATAAAAAGCATCCCAGGCCGAGATATCGCAAGTACCACCCCGTCCCGGACCATCGCAAGGAAAACTATAACCAAAATCTTTCTTATCTGGCATTAGCTTGGAACCACGTGCATCCAAAGCACCTTTAACTAGGATCAATGTAGTTGTATGCAAACCTAGAGCAATAGCATGATGAACCAAAAAATCTCCAGGACCAATTGTTAAGAACAATGAATTATTATTATCATTAATAGCATTTAACCAACCAGGTAACCATATGCTCTTACCTGCCTCGAATGCTGGACCACTTGTCGAAGACAGGAGTACATCGAAACCATATAAGGTCTTACCATGAGCAGATTGTATCCACTGAGCAAATATGGGCTCGATCAATATTTGTTTTTCTGGAGTACCGAAAGCAAGCATAACATCATTATGAACATAAAGTCCCAAGGTATGGAAACCTAGTAATAAACTAACCCAACTAAGATGAGATATTATAGCTTCCTTCTGCTCCAACATTCTCGCCAATACATTATCCTTATTTTGTTCCGGATTATAATCCCTAATGAGGAATATAGCTCCATGAGCAAAGGCCCCTGTCATAATGAACCCGGCAATATATTGATGATGAGTATATAATGCAGCTTGGGTGGTGAAGTCTTGTGCTATGAATGCATAAGCGGGTAAAGAATACATGTGTTGAGCTACCAAGGAAGTTATAACCCCCAAAGAAGCTAAAGCAAGACCCAATTGAAAATGAAGAGAATTATTGATTGTGTTATAAAGACCCTTATGTCCGCGTCCTAAGCGGCCTCCTGGAGGAACATGTGCCTCCAAAATATCTTCTATACTGTGACCAATGCCAAAGTTGGTTCTATACATATGACCAGCAATTGAAAAAACAAATGCAATAGCTAAATGATGATGAGCCATATCAGTCAGCCATAAACTTTGAGTTTGTGGATGGAATCCTCCGAGAAGAGTTAGAATAGCAGTTCCCGCCCCTTTAGAGGTACCGAATAAGTGACTACTGGAATCAGGATTTTGAGCATAAAGATTCCACTGACCCGTGAAAAGCGGTTCTAAACCTTGGGGATGTGGTAATACATCCAAAAAATTATTCCATCTGACGTGCTCTCCCCTTGATTCAGGAATAGCAACATGAACTAAATGCCCTGTCCAAGCTAGAGAACTTACTCCGAAGAGTCCTGACAAATGATGATTTAGACGGGATTCGGCATTTTTGAACCATGAAACACTTGGTCTCCATTTAGGTTGTAAATGTAACCTACCCGCTATTAAAAAGATGGCAGAAACAAATAGCAAGAAAAGAGCTCCGGCATAAAGATCTTCGTTAGTGCGTAAGCCGATTGTATACCACCACTGATAAACACCGGAATAAGCAATATTGACTGGACCGGGAGCACCTCCTCGGGTAAAGGCTTCTATAGCTGGTTGACCAAAATGAGGATCCCAAATTGCATGAGCAATGGGTCTTACATGTAAGGGATCGCGTACCCATGCTTCAAAATTGCCTTGCCAAGCCACATGGAACAAATTACCAGAGGTCCACAGAAATATTATTGCCAACTGACCAAAGTGGGAAGCAAAAATTTTATGATAAAGGCGTTCTTCGGTAATATCATCATGACTCTCGAAGTCATGTGCGGTTGCAATACCGAACCAAATACGACGAGTAGTTGGGTCCTGGGCCAAGCCTTGGCTGAACTTTGGAAATCTTGATGCCATAATGCTTTTCAAATCCTCCTAACCATTATCCTACTGCAATAATTCTTGCCAGGAAGAACGCCCATGTTGTGACGATTCCACCCAGAAGGTAATGAGCTACTCCTACAGCACGTCCCTGTACAATGCTCAAGGCTCTGGGCTGGATAGCAGGAGCAACCTTCAATTTGTTATGGGCCCAAACGATAGATTCAATCAGTTCTTGCCAGTACCCACGGCCGCTGAATAAGAACATTAAACTAAAGGCCCAAACAAAATGAGCACCTAAAAATAAAAGACCATATGCAGATAATGAAGAACCATAAGATTGAATCACTTGAGAGGCTTGTGCCCAGAGAAAGTCACGGAGCCACCCGTTAATCGTAATGGAACTCTGTGCAAAGTTTCCTCCCGTGATATGAGTTACCACTCCCTGATCACTTATACTACCCCAAACATCGGACTGCATTTTCCAGCTGAAATGGAATATTACTACCGAAATTGCATTGTACATCCAAAATAAACCAAGGAAAACATGATCCCAGGCAGATACTTGACATGTTCCTCCTCTCCCAGGTCCATCGCAAGGAAAGCGAAAACCAAGATTCGCTTTATCGGGTATTAAACGGGAGCTGCGGGCGAATAGAACACCTTTAAGTAGGATTAAAACAGTCACATGGATAGTAAATGCATGAATGTGATGTACCAAAAAATCTGCGGTTCCCAATGGAATTGGTAACAAAGCCACCTTGGAACCTACTGTCACCAAATCACCACCTCCCCAGGTTAAGCTGGTACTCGCTGTTGCACCAGGAGCTGTTGAACCGGGTGCTGAAGCATGGGTGTTTTGTATCCATTGAGCAAAGATAGGTTGTAATTGTATAGCAGTATCTGAGAACATATCTTGAGGACGTCCTGGAGCGCTCATAGTATCATTATGAATATACAGACCAAAACTATGGAAGCCTAAGAATATACATACCCAGTTGAGGTGTGATATAATTGCATCACGATGTCTAAGAACGCGATCTAATAAATTGTTGTATTGAGTAGTTGGGTCATAGTCTCTTACCATAAAAATCGCTGCATGTGCAGCAGCGCCAACTATGATAAATCCACCAATCCACATATGATGTGTGAACAGAGAGAGTTGGGTACCATAGTCAATAGCTAAGTATGGATAGGGGGGCATCGCATACATGTGGTGAGCTACGACAATAGTTAAAGATCCTAAAAGAGCTAGGTTAATAGCTAATTGAGCATGCCATGAGGTAGTTAAGATCTCGTAAAGGCCTTTATGGCCTTCCCCCGTAAATGGACCTTTATGAGCTTCTAAAATGTCCTTGATGCTATGTCCAATGATCCAATTGGTCCTATACATATGACCGGCTATCAGGAAAAGAATTGCAATAGCCAAATGATGATGCGCAGTATCGGTCAGCCACAGACCCCCCGTTACTGGATTTAATCCTCCACGAAAAGTCAAAAAGTCTGAATATTCTGACCAATTAAGGGTGAAAAATGGGGTCAATCCCTCATTAAAACTGGGATAAAGTTGAGCCATAAGATCGCGATTCAAAATAAATTCATGAGGAAGTGGTATCTCTTTAGGATCCACTCCAGCGTCTAGAAGTTGGTTAATGGGTAAAGAAACGTGGACTTGGTGTCCAGCCCAACCTAGAGACCCAAGTCCTAGTAACCCTGCTAAATGATGGTTCAACATGGATTCTACATCTTGGAACCAAATCAATTTTGGGGCAGCTTTGTGATAATGGAACCAACCAGCAAAAAGCATTAACGCTGCACAGATCAATGCACCAATTGCAGTGCAGTAAAGTTGTAATTCACTGGTTATTCCAGATGCTCGCCAAAGCTGGAAGAACCCAGAAGTTATTTGTATCCCTCGAAAACCTCCACCTACATCCCCATTCAATATTTCTTGACCTACTATGGGCCAAACTACTTGGGCACTGGGTTTGATGTGAGTGGGATCACCCAACCATGCTTCATAATTGGAGAAACGAGCGCCATGATAGTACATCCCACTTAGCCAAATAAAGATGATGGCTAGTTGACCAAAATGAGCGCTAAATACTTTGCGAGAAATCTCTTCCAAATCATTGGTATGACTATCAAAATCGTGAGCATCAGCATGTAAGTTCCAGATCCAAGTGGTAGTATCAGGGCCCTTACTTAGCGTCTTTGAGAAATGCCCAGGTTTGGCCCATTTTTCAAAAGAGGTTTTTACAGGATCCCTCTCCACTAAGATCTTTACTTCTGGTTCCGGTGAACGAATGATCATCGAATTCTCCTCCTTTCCGGATGGGACATTAATAAGAAGAAACCTGCCAATAGGAATTAGTGAACTTCCGAGAGAGATATCTTAACTCGGTTCTCCCCTTATTTTCTAGTTTATGACTGGAGCGATTATGATACGGGAGTCGATCTGAGGCAGGTGTTCATATTTATTATGACATATTTCCGAGGTGCCCAATGGACCGTGGGCTGTTAAGACCCGGAAACAGCTTTTTTCCGTGTAATTTCAAAAAATATTTATCGGTTATTATTACATTGTTTCTAGATGGATAAAAATATATATACGGATATATATATTTTTATCCATCTATTTTTACTCCTCGTCCCATATCAAAGACCATCCATCCGTTATAAATCTTTATAACGGATCATTAATGAAAGACATCTACGAATGGATTTTACCCCTATTAAGAAGATCCATTAACAATTCAGAAACAGAATAAGGTATTTTTTTTTATATTGTCAATATATTCCTATGAGATGTCGACAGAATAGAATCTCATTTTGGGTAATATTCTGGAACAATTCCATTGATTCCGAGAAAATAATATATTCAATAATGAAAACGATTTCCTTTTAATAGAAATTATCATTCTCCAAAACGTCCTGTAATCTTTAACCAATTTTGTGCTTCGATGTAATTGCCTGGAGCAAGTGCTATAGCTTGTTCCCAATACTCAGCAGCTTGATCGAACCAAGCCTCCGCAGTTTCAGGATCTCCTTGTCGAATGGCCTGTTCTCCTCGGTCGGGATAGGTCAACTTGGAAAAGTTTTCTTCCCTTAGAACCGTACTTGAGAGTTTCCTACCTCATACGGCTCAATCAACTATTCTTTAGTCCTCTACCCTAATTTCCAAAATATTATTGAATTTGAAATTATTCATTGGGATTTAAGATTAACCAAAGGACCAGAAAAAGTCAATGACATAAGTTTCTGATTTCACTTCCAATCAATTAAATGATCAGGTTCTATCTTTTCTCCTACCCTCAAAAAGATGAAGTATAGGAAGAGATATACTTCAGATTGATCATCCAAATCAAAGTCTTTTTGCAAGATAACTATCTCAGTTCCGTATAGAATTTTTGAAGAGTACTTTCCGTCCGGAGTACTTCACATCTTTAGGATCTGATGCTACACCGCTGCTCAATAGCTTAGTAGATCGACTCTATTACATAAGTTGATTCCTGATTCTTGTCAATGAGCAGATTTGATCGTATCAGCCCGAACCTTCTTTCAATAATTGATCTTTATGGTGCTTCCATCATCAATTCAATTTTTTATCCATGGAATACGTAGGCTTTATCTATCTATTCATATTCGGGCTCCTATGAGAGATGTTCTTTTTGCTACAGCTGATAAAAACCGTTACTTGGGACGGTGCATATGTAGAAAGCCTTTTCTTTTGTCCTTACCCGTAGTAGTTATTAACTAAGTTATTCTATGGTACAGATAGCCGCACGTAATGACAGATCAAGGCCGTATTATTAAGAGCTTGTGGTAAGGATGGGTTCCGTTCTAATGCCTGGAAATAATATTCCAAAGCCTTCGTATGTTCCCCATTACTTGTATGGACAAGACCTATATTATATAGTATATAACTTCGATCATAAGGGTCAGTTTCCGGTCGCATAGCTTCATAATAATTTTGTAAAGCTTCCGCATATTCCCCTTCCGATTGAGCTGACATCCGTTACGGTCGTTCATTCCATTGAAATGATCTCCGCTTCAAAACCGTACATGAGATTCCCACCTCATACGGCTCCTCCTTTCTTTACAGTACGTAATACGGGGAGTAATCCGTGAAATTAAAAAAAAAAAAAAAAAAAAGATTCTGACCCAATATTATGAATTAACAGGGGCTAGTGTATTTCCAATGAATCTCTAGCCATCCTTCTTGCAAAGATTCTTTTCCAAAAACCAAGGATCTTAGTACTAGGAATGGAACCTCTAACAGTTTCTTTGTTCTTAACGCCCTGTATTCTCCGGGGATTAGTCACTTCAACAATCTCCGATGGTTCAATGATAGGGGTATCCGAAGTACAAACGAGATGGATGTTTGTTGTCCCAACCATTCTCACTACCCCTCGGAAAAGGGTAATGCATATGAGCTATAACGAAGCTTTTGTGTTGTCGATTTCCATACGTAGTGCTCTCTCCCCTCATGCGCACCTATCAGATAGGTTCCATTATACAAGCAAGGCCTATTGCATAGGTGTAACCTTTCGCTCGGTACTTAAATCCTCAGAAGATGAAAGCATCTAAGGTTGCATTGATCGGGGATACACGACAGAAGGAATTGTTCTATCTCCAGAACTCACCTTCACTGAGCGTAAGTTTTCTTTGATCCAATTTTGATTCCCGAATACCTTTTCTTTCCCAAAAAGGGAATAACGGAAAAAATATCAAATCACACCATCTCTGTAATAGGTAAATGCTTCTTTCTCCCCCGGAGCCATCGGGATTATTCGCAATAAGATATCCGCTACAATTGTGAAGGTCTTATCGATAAAATTGTCATTTCTCTGAGATCTAGGCATAGTCAATTACAGGTTTTCTAATTTCCTTCATTCCCTTACGCAAATGATTCCATGAACGAAATTTTTTCTGGTGCACAATACCATAAAATGTATTTCCTTACAATCGTAAATATGTCCTCATTCTATATATTCCAATTGATTCTTTAAAATGGGAATAGATAGGGAATATTTTGAATAATTGTTCATTAGTAATATTGATGAATAATAATGGAAAATAGATTTGTATTGAAAGAATACTAGATTCGGTGAACTCGATAAGTCCAGTTCGATCATGATCCGAACAAAGAAAGAGTTAAACGATCGAGCATTGCATAATGAGAATGCAATGCCTACCCAACAATTGTGTGCGCATATCGATATAGATAAAGCAATATCGATGAAAAATATGGTCATCATGACACAGGATCATTGCCAAAGAATTCATTCTTATACAATTGAATTGATAAGACGATCACTACAGATCCATATATGATCATACTATGGAATGGATCAGTTAATCTCAATCAAATTATTGATTGGGCGATCCGAATAAGATCCTTAGATCCACAAGGATTATTTAAGATTTCCTTAAATCGGAAAAAGTTTTATAAAATGTCTTTTCGTCTTTCCGGGGAGGATTGAATCATTATATTATCTATTTCTTTCCACAAGCTCGAACTGATCGTACCTGAACAAAAAGAATTCGTAAGTAACTCGCTATTCACTAATTTGATTAATTAGAACTAAGGGATCTCATAGGAAAGATGGCCGAGCGGTTCAAGGCGTAGCATTGGAACTGCTATGTAGGCTTCTGCTTACCGAGGGTTCGAATCCCTCTCTTTCCGTATTTTCGCCCTATTATTTGATTATAATCCATCGTTTTTCCAATCTATTTAATCCCAATAAGACGATCTGATCTCCTAATTCCGGGATCAATCTCCTTCTATTTGTGATATAGAAAATAGAACGAACATTGGTTCGTGGTATGGGAAAGGTAAAGACCATTTTAAGAAGCAATAAAAGTCTCGTGGATAACAAGATTATAATGTAACGGTAACGTACGGAAGGATCATAAAATGTCCCCTTCGGGGAGGGGCGAAAGAAGGGGGAAGAACATAATTTCAAATGTCCAGCAACCCAACCCCTCCTTTTCATTTCATTCTCGATTCAAGCTTGACGGGAATAATACTCTACGACCAGCAATTCATTAATCTTCAAACTGATCCATTTACTATCTATTATTTGATTGATGAATCCTTTATATTGTAACGAATTAAAAGTCAAATGATTTGGCAATATATCTCTCTGGAACAGATCTATATTCTTTCTAATTATAGCTCTCAATCTTTGTTGATCTCTTATAGTAATAACATCTTGGGGTTTGCAAGGGTAACTTGGTATATCTACCATATGGTCATTGACCCGGATATGTCCATGATTAACTAATTGTCTAGCTCCGGGAATGGTGGGAGCCATACCCAATCGAAAAATAATATTATCCGAACGCATTTCAAGTAATTGCAATAGGACCTGGCCCGTTGATCCCTTGGCTCTTCTAGCTATACGAACATATTTAAGTAATTGTCGCTCCGTTAGTCCGTAATGAAAACGCAATTTCTGTTTCTCTTCTAGCCGGATACGATATTGAGAGATTTTCCTGGAAGAAGACCGGTTAATAGAATCATTTCTGTATTTGGGTCTTTTACTAGTGAGCCCTGGTAAAGTTTTCAGACGACGTATTATTTTTAAACGAGGTCCCCGATAACGGGACATAGAAACTCCTTATTCAATTAACAAATAGTGCTGGAAAGAAGAAAGAATAGTATAACCCGTACGAGTACTGGAATTCTTTTATATGAAGAACGAAGATCTTTCTCAAATTTGTTATAGATCCTAATAGCTCCAATAATTCATCCCGTTCCTAGTTGGGAGTAAGTGATCATGGCATGACGGACCCGACGAACGATCGGAAGAGTATTCTCCATTCCATCTTGATCCTAAACTTTGTGGATTATGGAAATGAGAGGAACGGAAAAGAGCCAGCTATCGGGATCGAACCGATGACCATCGCATTACAAGTGCGATGCTCTAACCTCTGAGCTAAGCAGGCTCAATGGAATATAACTCCTCATTTCATTGGCGTGAGATCCGTAGATTCTTTTGGAATCCTAACAATTATAGCGCGAATCAGATTCAATGACGCAATCCAGATTACAATTACAATGGAACATCACCTGAATGTAGATTAAAAGGACAGAAAAGGGAAGTAAGGAAGGGTCAATTGATATTGATAATTTGACTCACTATTCCAAATCGACTAGAGGAGGATAATAACATTGCATTGAAAATGCAGAAATAATATAATGATTCCCAGTCACATTCGATTGGGGTAGAGATAGAGATGGCGAGAGAGGGGGAGTAGGAGAGGATATTTCTTCCACCCAATATTGAGCAAATATCCAATGAATAACGCTGATGGAGATTACATAATAGGATTAGATTAAGGTATGATCTCGTTCTCCGAGAAGGGGATATGGCGGAATTGGTAGACGCTACGGACTTGATCGAATTGAGCCTTGGTATGGAAACCTACCAAGTGATAGCTTCCAAATCCAGGGAACCCTGGGATATTTTGAATGGGTAATCCTGAGCCAAATCCGGTTCATAGAGAAAAGGGTTTCTCTCCTTCTCCTAAGGAAAGGGATAGGTGCAGAGACTCAATGGAAGCTATTCTAACGAATGAATCTCATTTGGGGTCCAATACTCTATTTATAGAACGTTCTATTTACACCTCGAAAGTAGGAATGTTATATAACATCAAACAAAACTCGCGATCAGAACTTGAATTGTTCCAAGCATTTTATTCGTAAAATAGATGCCAGATTCGAGTTGAAGTAATAATTTTACATTAAGTAATCAAATTATGAACTTATCTACTCTAGATAGGGAGTTGAATCAGTTTTTGGAATAAATGATTGGACGAGGATAAAGATAGAGTCCAATTCTACGTGTCAATGTAAACAACAATGCAAATTGCAGTAGAAGGAAAATCCGTTGGCTTTATAGACCGTGAGGGTTCAAGTCCCTCTATCCCCACCCAGGTTCATTCCCGAACGACTGATCTATTTTATCCAATTCCGTTAGTTCAAATCCATTCTCACTTCTCTTTAACCTCACTATTTCATTTATTCATGTTTATTTATTCATGAAGAGAAGAAATGGGAACATTAATCTTTCCATCTTATGACAAGTTGAGTTGATCAGTGGATCAATTCATTTTGTCATATATGATCCACATAGATGTGATCATTTGGAAATTATTCGATCGCAGTCGATTTTTTATCGTATTAGTTATTTCCAGATCGAAAAGAATAAAGATCATTCTAAAAACTGGGAAAAATCCATTTCTTCCTTATTTTTAGTTGACACGAGTTAAAACCCTGTACCAGGATGATCCACAGGAAAGAGCCGGGATAGCTCAGTTGGTAGAGCAGAGGACTGAAAATCCTCGTGCCACCAGTTCAAATCTGGTTCCTGGCAAGATGTCAACAATGTATCCATATCCATCTAGATAGAAGAGATAGATGGATATGGATACATTGCATGGATATTGACATACGTATCTATATGTAAATACGGATACACCCTGATCAAAATAGATAGATTAATAAATCTATTCTGTTCTCTCCCTCTTCTTTGCTCATATTGTCCTTCCCTGTCCGTTCAAATTGGATCCCAATACTCTAAAAAAGTAGGATCAAGAACTTGGAGGGTAAGATATTACGGTGGGAATAGAATCTATTATAAGCTCTAGTATAATATCAATCGGATCCTCCTTTTGGTTCTCGTACATCGTGTGTGCGTGATACATCATTTCTGATCTGATGCGTCAATAAAATATTTGGATTCGTTAATCCATCCCTATCCCATATCCGGGAATATGGAAGAATAGAATGGAATGGATAAGAATTTGGCTCCGATACTAGTCGGAATCTATTCAGTCCGTCCGAACCGAAATGCGTTATAGCACATCTATAATAGCCTCTGGTTCAAGTGGGCAACTCGGCGAATGGACATCCGCAGGAATTAACTTATCTACTCCGCGAACGGTACTATAAGAAATAATCTGTACCAAACATTTCTCTGTAATAGAACATGCTCCCATGGTAACTACATATTTTGGTTCGGGCATTTGTTTGTATAATCAATCTCACTAAAGACCATTCCGATGCTCCTTTTCGCTACGCATGAACTGAACCAACGATCGATGAAAATAAGCACGAGATCTTAAGCTTTTATAAATGCGGATATACCCTATATACTGGAACTCATAGCCCATAGATAAAGGGAGACTGTTCCAACCTCAGGAACAACAAGAACTGGAGCGAACATGTAATGATCCTAATTAATGAAATGTTACTCAAATGTCTGTTGATAATACTTGACATGAATCAAATATGAGAGAATTTGATTGGGTCCCGAACTACCCAATTTAAGATCCGAGTCTATACTCATATTATAGAATGACTATGTTTATGATCTTTATCCAGCATCCATGGCTGAATGGTTAAAGCGCCCAACTCATAATTGGCGAACTCGCGGGTTCAATTCCTGCTGGATGCAGGGGAACTGCCCATATCCATTATTTATGGAATGGGAAGAAGGATGAGGAATAACAACAAACATTAACTAGCCTATGATATATCTGTATAATAAAATTTGTATATGATTCGATATAATAGCTACAGGCATTATGGGAAAAAAAGGTAAAAAGAAGAAAAGAAAGATAGAAAAAAACGAAGGGAGGGAAAAAAATTGATGGATGGGGTGAAATATCCAGTACTTACAGAGAAAAGTATTCGTCTATTAGAAAGGAATCAATATACTTTTAACGTCGATTCGCAATCGAACAAAACAAAGATTAAAAATTGGATTGAGCATTTCTTCGATGTTAAAGTAATAGCTATGAACAGTTATCGCCTCCCTGAAAAAGGAAGAAAGAGAGGGTCAATGATAGGACATCCAATACGTTGTAAACGTATGATTATTACACTTCAAACCGGTGATTCTATTCCACTCTTTTCAGAACAATAAGATTTTCAAATTGAAACTAAATGGCCATCCGTGCATATAGAATTTTAACTCCGGACACACGCAATAGATCCGTATCAGATTTCGATGCAAGAGTGCAGTTTGACCCGCAGAAGAAATTGACCTCTGGACAGCATCATTGTGGGAAAGGTCGTAATGGAAGAGGAATTATTACCGTAAGACACAGGGGCGGAGGTCACAAGCGTTTGTATCGTCAAATTGATTCTCGACGGGATAAGGAACACATATCGGGAAAAATTGTAACCATAGAATACGACCCTAATAGAAGTGCATACATTTGCAAGGTACACTACAAGAATGGTGATAAGATGTATATTCTGCATCCCAGAGGGGTCATGATTGGAGATACTATTCTTTCTGGTCCAAAAGCTTCTATATCAATAGGAAATGCCCTACCTCTGAGTGCGGTTTGAATTATTAATTCACGTGATCGGAAGCAACCGATTGGGTTTACAGCGAAACCTATAAATCTATCACTGATCCAACTAGCATACTTTTACGGGACGAACCCCAAAGGGAAACTGAGGATAAATGACAGCAGGTGATTGGATTCCAAAATTGTTCATATCGGATCATTGGTTCTGAAGATATGATAATATGGAGAGGACCAGATTGTTTGTCCGAAGCATGAACAAAATGGGAAGCACCCTTGAAAAAGACAAGTTACTCACATTTGATCTGATGGTCAGAGGCAGATTCGGAGCTGGACAGTGGTAATAATTCCCAAAAGGAAAAGATGGGGAGAGGACAAAAAGTTGAAAGAGAGAGAATAGAAAAAGATGTTTAATATGCCTCCTACGTTATCCATAACATACGAAAGTATTAGCGTAATTTGATAAAGTCATTCATTCTGAATGCTACATAAAGAATATAAGCCAGATGATGGAATAGAGAGACTTAGGATGTAGAAAATCGGGACATAAAGAATAAAATAGATGCCCTTTCTCATCTCGATTCTATTTATGAGATATATGTGAAATCTCATATACATCCAGAAAGCTGTATGCCCTGAGAGAGGCTTGTACAGTTTGGGAAGGGATTTTTATTCATCGGAATAAGAGTCTACTTCAACCAATATGCCCTTAGGCACGGCTATACATAATATAGAAATAACACTTGGAAAAGGTGGACAATTAGCTAGAGCGGCAGGTGCTGTAGCAGAACTGATTGCAAAAGAAGATCGATCGGCCACATTAAGATTACCATCTGGAGAAGTTCGTTTAATATCTGAGAACTGCTCAGCAACAATTGGACAAGTGGGTAATATCAATGCAAAGAATAGAAGTTTCGGTAAAGCCGGAGCTAAACGTTGGTTGGGTAAGCGTTCTGAGGTAAGAGGAGTAGCTATGAACCCTGTAGACCATCCTCATGGAGGTGGGGAAGGAAGAACCCCAATTGGCAGGAAAAAACCCGTGACCCCCTGGGGCTATAGTGCGCTTGGAAAGAAAAGTCGGAAGAGGAATAGATACAGTGATGCTTCAATCCTTCGTCGACGTGAGTAAGAATGGTTGGATACCCATAAAAAAAAAAAAAAGAGGAAAGAAAGGTAATTGATCATGGCACGTTCACTGAAAAAAAATCCTTTTGTGGCTAATCATTCATTGAGGAAAATTAAAAATCTAAACATAAAGGAAGAAAAGAAGATAATAGTGACCTGGTCCCGGGCATCTGTCATTGTACCCGCAATGATCGGTCATACAATTGCTGTTCATAATGGGAGGGAACATTTACCCATTTATGTAACAGATCGTATGGTAGACCATAAATTGGGGGAATTTGCACCTACTTTACTTTTTCAGGGACATGCGAGAAACGATAAGAAATCTCGTCGTTAATTGAGAGATACTTGTCATTCATTGGGGAGGGTGAAGTCAATGGGAAATAATAGTTCAGGTCCAAAGATACGAGCTTTGGCGAAAAATATACGTATGTCTGCTCATAAAGCACGTAGAGTGATTAATCAAATTCGTGGTCGTTCATATGGACAAGCACTTATGATACTGGAACTGATGCCTTATGGGGCCTGTTATCCCATATCACAATTAATTCATTCTGCGGCGGCGAATGCAAATCACAATATGGGTTTGAACAAAGCCAATTTACTTGTCGGTAGAGTTGAAGTGAATGAAGGTACTGTTTTCAAAAGGGTTCAACCTAGAGCTCAGGGACGTGGTTATCCAATACAGAAACCCACTTGTCATATAACTATTGTATTGGAAGAAATCTCCAGATCGAATGATCCCATTATGTCAATAGAATCCCGAGAAAGAGGATAGATATGGCACAGAAAATAAATCCACTTGGTTTTAGACTGGGTGTAACTCAAAATGATCGTTCCCATTGGTTCGCACAACAAAGGAATTATTCCAAAGATCTCCGAGAAGATCAGAAAATACGTACTTGCATTGAAAACTATGTACGAACACATATAAAGAGCTCCTCGAATTATGGAGGAATTGCACGTGTAGAGATTCGCAGAAAGATCGATTTGATTCAGGTCAAAATCTATATTGGATTTCCCAACTTGTTGTTAATAGAAGGTAGGGGCCAAGGAATTGAAAAATTAAGAAACGATGTACTAAATATGCTTGATTCTGTGGATCGAAAACTTCACATTGCTATAGAAAAAGTTGCGAAACCCTATAGAAAACCTAATATTCTTGCGGAGTATATTGCCCTACAACTAGAGAATAGAGTTCCATTCAGAAAAACAATGAAGAAAGCTATTGAACTGGCTGAACGGGAAGATGTAGAAGGTATTCAGATCCAAATCGCAGGACGTCTCGACGGAAAGGAAATTGCCCGGGTCGAATGGGACAGGGGAGGTAGGGTTCCCCTACAGACAATTCGAGCTAGGATTGATTATTGTTATTATCCGGTTCAAACCATCTATGGAGTTTTAGGGATCAAAATTTGGATTTTAGAGGATTAGAAATAATTGGTTTTTTTCCTAATCTGCCCGATCATGGATCATCAATTCTATCAGATCGAATATCAATTAGATTTACCATTTTGGAACCGTGCTATGCTTAGTGTGCGACTCGTTGGAATCGAGCTTTTAATTCTTTTCCGGAGTTATGGAGAACTCGAAATAAGAACGGATTGGTCTCTGGTATAAAGAAACTAGAGACTAACTCATTGCTTCATATTGCCAAGATCCAATAACTATGGTAAATATACCTCGTAAAGACTTTCTTCCACGAGAGAAAAAAGGATATTTTGATCTTTCGTGAAGCGAGAAAGGTGTTTGGTAATGCGGAAAAAGAAAAAAAAAAAAAAAGAAGAAGGAGAATTGAAATCTTCTCCCAATATTGTATGGTTAATTAATTACCCTCCGAAAAGCAGTGTGATAAAGCATAAGAATCATCCTGATTCATTCAAGGAAGATTGAAGGGATTCAGTTTATGAAGGAGAAAGAGCTTCGGATCGACGGAAACTAAGGAAATTGATTCCATAACAGATGAAAAGAAAGCTCCATTGCAGAGGTAAGACCTGGGCATTTAGATAGAAGCTATGGAACGATGGAACCTATGACTGCATAAGATCATATAGGAATCTTAATCATTCATTGGATAGGATGGCGAAATAAACCAAAAACGAATTAATCTCATTGGATGGAGTCTATAAGTAAGTCGACCCCATGGAGCAAATACCGAAAGAGTCCATATTCGCCTGTGAAATTCTTTATTAAGAGTCTCGTTGGATTGAAATAAAGAGTTATTCGTCCCATAAATTAGATTCTATTTATGATATGCGTAATGCGTAGATATAGACTCATTTATATATAACTAATAACTAACTACACATTGTCCAATTTGATATAGATTCTTCACAAGGAGCCGGATGAGAAGAAACTTTCATGTCCGGTTCTGGATTAGAGATGGGATCAAAATACTATAAACCATCGACTATAACCCAAAAAGAACAAAATTTCGTAAACAACATAGGGGAAGAATGAAAGGAGTATCTTCTCGTGGCAATCGCATTTGTTTCGGTAGATTCGCTCTTCAAGCACTTGAACCGGCTTGGATCACATCTGGGCAGATAGAAGCCGGACGAAGAACGATTACTCGTTATGCCCGTCGTGGCGGAAAAATATGGATACGTATATTTCCCGACAAACCTATTACAATGAGACCTGCGGAAACACGTATGGGTTCCGGGAAAGGATCTCCCGAATATTGGGTATCTGTCATCAGACCAGGTCGAATACTTTATGAAATGGGCGGAGTATCCGAAACCGTCGCTAGAGCAGCTGCTAGAATAGCTGCATACAAAATGCCTATACGTACTCAATTTGTTACTATTTAACCCATACAGAATGAAAGAGCTATTTCTGGTGGAAAAAGATTATTAGTTCATAAGAACCCTTCTCTCTCTTTTTTTTTTTTTGTTATCCGCCGAAGTAACAAATCTTTTGGAGGAAAAATGATTCAGTCTCAAACTTATTTGAATATAGCGGATAACAGTGGAGCCCGAAAAATAATGTGTATTCGAGTTCTAGGAGCAAGTAATCGTAAATCCGCTCATATAGGTGATGTTATCATTGCTATAATTAAAGAAGCAGTACCTAACATGCCCCTGGAAAAATCAGAAGTAGTTAGAGCCGTAGTTGTACGCACCTGTAAAGAACTTGAACGTGACAATGGAATGATGATACGATCTGATGACAATGCAGCAGTTGTCATTGATCAGGAAGGAAATCCAAAAGGAACTCGAGTTTTTGGTCCGGTTGCTCAGGAATTGAGACAATTGAATTTCACAAAAATAGTTTCATTGGCTCCCGAAGTCTTATAAGTACTTATCAATCTTGTAGAGACCTTCTACTGATAGTTCATAAAATGGTATATGGATCAATTCATTGCACCTCAGGCATATTCCTCGAAGAAAATTGAACATGCCTTTTATATCGAGACCAGGAATTCCTAAGAATTCCTTCGTCATGGGTAACGATACTATTGCCAATCTAATTACTTCTATAAGAAACGCCGACATGGTAGGAAAAGGAACGGTTCGAGTAACAGCTACTAATATTAGCAAGAACATCGTAAGGATCCTTTTACGAGAAGGTTTTATAGAAGATGTTAGGGAACATCAGGAAGGCCAAAAATCTTTTTTTATATCGACTTCAAAATATCGGAGAAGGAAAGAAAGGACATATATAACCACGTCAAAGCGTACCAGCAAACCTGGTTCGAGGATTTATTCCAATTATCGAGAAATTCCAAAAGTTCTAGGTGGAATGGGGATCGTAATTCTTTCTACTTCCCAAGGAATTTTGACGGATCGAGAAGCTCGACAGAAAAAAATTGGAGGAGAAATATTATGTTATGTATGGTAATTGATCTCAATTTTGTCCAAAAATATTGATTCTGTAAGATATCCCCATGGTATGAAAAGTCGGAGCAAGTTTGGTTCGAGACACCATTCATCTTCATCCAAGCACGTTAGTCAATTTTTTTTATCAAAAGAGGAGGAGATTCGATGAACAAACAGAATCTGATCCATGCGGAAGGTTTGGTTACTGAATCACTCCCCAACGGTATGTTTCGAGTTCTGACAGATAATGGATGTCAGATTCTGACTCATATTTCGGGTAGGATTCGACGTAATTCCGTACGAATACTACCAGGAGATAGGGTCAAGGTCGAATTAAGTGCTTATGATTTAAGCAAAGGACGTATAATATATAGACTTAGCAACAAATCTTCAAACGATTGAATCACCTTTTTAACATCTGATGGGGATCGAGAATCATAGATTAAATAGACTCTCTTTCTCAAGGAACAGAATGTAATATGAGCAAATTGGAGGGTCACAAATATGAAAATTCGTGCTTCTATTCGTAGAATTTGTGGAAAATGTCGACCAATTCGTAGACGGAAACGAGTTATGATAATTTGTTCCAATCCGAGACATAAGCAAAAACAGGGGTAATCTTCCTCTATATCAATGAACGGATCTAGTGGTAAAATAGATTTCGATATGCATTTTTCGAACTGAACTCATAATGATTAATATGTCAAAAACTACAAGAAGAATTGGTTCACGTAGGAATGAACATCGAGTACTCAAAGGAGTTATTCACGTTCAAGCAAGTTTTAACAATACCATTGTGACTGTTACAGATGTACGGGGACAAGTTTTGTCTTGGTCTTCTGCCGGTGCCTGTGGATTCAAAGGCACAAGGAGAGGTACACCATTTGCTGCCCAGACTGCAGCAGAAAATGTTATTCGTACATTAATGGATCGGGGTATGGAACGAGTAGAAGTTATGATAAGTGGTCCTGGTCGGGGGAGAGATACAGCATTACGAACCATTCGTAGAAGTGGCATACTATTAAGTTTTGTACGTGACGTAACCCCTATGCCACATAATGGATGTAGACCTCCCAAAAAGAGACGTGTGTAAGAATTGAATGAATTTCAAGAGAAAGAAATGATTTAATAATCTGATCAAATAATCTTGGTATGATTCGAGATGAAATCTCAGTCTCTATTCAGACACTACGATGGAAGTGCCTCGAATCCAGAGCATACAGTAAGCGTCTTCATTATGGCCGTTTTGCTCTATCCCCGCTCTGCAAGGGTCGAGCCGATACAATAGGCATCGCAATGCGAAGAGCTTTACTTGGAGAAGTAGAAGGAACATGTATCACACATGTTAAATTGGATAACATAAAACATGAATATTCCGCGATAATAGGTATTGAAGAATCGGTACATGACATTTTGATGAATCTAAAAGAAATTGTACTTAGAAGTGATTCGTACGGAATCCGAGAAGCTTCTATCTATATCGTTGGACCTAGAAATGTAACTGCTCAAGATATCATATTACCACCTTCTGTGAAAATAATTGATACTACACAACATATAGCTAGACTTACTAAATCAATTACTTTTGATATAAGATTACGAATTGAAAAAAATCGCGGATATATTATACATAGTCCAAATAATTATCAGGACGGAATTTTTCCTATAGATGCTGTTTTTATGCCTGTTCGCGATGCGAATTATAGTATTCATTCCTATGGGAGCGGAAATGAAATACGAGAAGTCCTTTTCCTGGAAATATGGACGAATGGGGGGTTAACTCCTAGAGAGGCACTTTACGAAGCTTCTCGAAATTTGATCGACTTATTAATTCCCTTCCTGCATGGAGAGGAACAGAACATCGATGGAATGAACAATAGAAAAGGGTCTTCTAATATGCCTCCTTTCCCCCTTTCGCACGTATTTACTGATACGGGGGAAACAAAAGAAAAAATTGCATTTCAACATATTTTCATTGACCAATTAGAGTTACCCCCCAGAACCTATAACTGTCTCAGAAGAGCCAATATACATACATTATTGGATCTCTTAAATTATAGTCGAGAAGATCTAATGAGAATTGAACACTTCGGCAAGGAATCTATCGAACAGGTATTGGAAGTTCTACGAAAACGTTTTGCAATTAATCTACCCAGAAATTAGTTTCAGGTTCATTAAAAGGTTCCATTACATTCCATTTCTTCATTCATTTCCTTTCCCAAGTTATTCTGGAGAGTAATGAGAATAATTTCATTTAGAATCTTTGACATATCTCTATTTCATAAAATATTTGAAATAAATCTCTGACAAGATGGGTATATCTAGGGAGATATAATTTGTCTTAAAGAAACTACTCCCTAGATATATGAATAAAAAATGAAGAGATTTTTATATTCGACAGTTGGATCAAATTGGAAAAGACCTAAAGTTAAAGATTCATCAATAGGCAACGCTGCCCCAATACCTAACCAAAGGGCTACTGCAGTACCGATCAAGGATACTGTTGTAGCTACTGGACGACGAAATGGATTCTGAAATTGATTCACATTCTCTAGAAAAGGCACCGTCAATGATCCCGCGGGTACTGAGGCCATTAAAAGGACACCTAATAATTTGTTAGGTACTGTACGAAGTATTTGGAATACGGGGAAAAAATACCATTCGGGCAATATCTCCAAAGGAGTTGCAAATGGATTTGCTGGTTCACCAATCATTGATGGTTCTAGAACCGCTAAACCTACTGTACATGCAATAGTACCTAAAATTACTACTGGAAAAATATATAAAAGATCATTGGGCCAGGCAGGCTCTCCATAATAATTATGTCCCATACCTTTAGCTAATTTAGCCCTTAATACAGGATCATTCAGGTCAGGTTTCTTTGTTATTGGGATAAGTAGATCTCGATGGATCTATCCCCCGAAAGAACCGGACATGCCAATTTTGATCATCCGGCTCGAACAATAACTGGAGGAAGTATATATCACTTATTTTTCTCGTGATGGAAGACGGATTGGAATAATAGGAACTAATAATGTTCATGATCATCCATCATTGGTAATTTTATTATTCCAGTTAAATGCTCATTACCCAAGTAAGCTCACAAATTCGATCATGATCGATATGCTTTTTGGACCATCTTAGTCCTTGTAATTTGTGTTTATTATCACGAATAGACTTAAAAAGTTTTTTTACATACAAGGTATTGACTTGTTATTGATCTGGCCTCTCTTCTTCCTTAGATCCCTTCTTTCACTCCGATAGTTTTTTTCCGTCGAAATGGATGCAAGGAAAATGGATGCATTTTCACACTATGAAAAGGATAAATAAAGTCATATGATCCAATTATTGATTATATGAAAATATTACCCCATTGACCGGATCTCACGGAGCCCTTCCTGATCCGGATTCGATCATAGAAATAATTCTCTTGGAACGGAAAAAACTGACTGATGCTTTTCCACCCAGGTGCTAAACTTCCTATTTCTGATAAGGAAATTGGGACAGAGACACATTTTTCTCAGAAATTTTGATGTGGTAGATCGGAGAAAGTATCTGCATGGCCTAATCAATAGTTCAAGTCACACACTCCCATAATCCATCTTCTCCGTCTGAGAATCTACTCCAATTATTTGTTTGTATTGGATGAATAATACTCCAAAATCGAAAGGAGAAATCCGAGGACCATATTTTCTATTTTCTATGGATATTTCCATTTTATAATAAGAAATATTCCTGGCGATGAGATATTACCGTCGTTACTCGGAACAATAAGTTATGAATAGTTATTTTTCATCTATCTTTTCTCTCTATAAAGGACCTGGAATACCTTGCTTACGGATCATTAGAAAGTGCATTGGCATAAATACAGCAGTAAGAAGGGGTAATATGAAAGTGTGTAAACTATAAAAACGAGTCAAGGTAGATTGACCCACACTAACACTTCCGCGTAATAACTCTACCAAAGGAGATCCTATTACAGGAATAGCCTCGGGCACACCGGTTACAATTTTAACTGCCCAATAACCAATTTGATCCCAGGGCAAAGAATAACCAGTTACACCGAAAGATACGGTCAGCACACCCAAAATTACACCCGTGACCCAAGTTAATTCACGGGGTTGTTTAAATCCACCTGTGAGATAAACACGGAATACGTGCAAGATCATCATTAGAACCATCATACTTGCCGACCATCGATGGATTGATCGGATTAGCCAACCAAAGTTAACTTCGGTCATTAGGTATTGAACAGAAGCAAAAGCTTCTGTAACGGTTGGACGATAGTAAAAAGTCATAGCAGAACCAGTAGCTACTTGTACTAAAAAACAGGTAAGTGTGATCCCCCCTAGACAATAAAATATATTGACATGAGGAGGAACATATTTACTGGTGATATCATCCGCAATCGCCTGAATCTCGAGACGCTCTTCGAACCAATCGTATACTTTATTGAGATAGGTAAACTAAAATTCCCCCTCTGAAAACCGTACATGAAAATTTTTGTTCATACGGCTTAAACAAGAACACACAAATGCTTTTGGACACAAATATATAATATAAATTGGGAAAATATCGAGATACTTGATGGTTCGTTGCCTGACCGGCTGGGGAAATGAGGATGATTCGAAACAATCCAGCATTTCTATTAGAAGACTTTATAGTGCCAAAATGAAAAATAGTGCCAAAATTTCAAGTCGGCTCATCCCTATGATAAATCACTATAGGCCTTTTGAACGATCTTTTACCCTATTCGTGTAATATAAGTTCCCTATAAAAGAACTAATATAGACGATCGATAGGAATTATCTTGTCGAGATCTCAATAGATGAATCAATCCAAACCTCAGATTTAGATTATACCCCGATGATTTTATCAAATCCCCAAAAAGTTCTCTGGGTAATAACCTTTTGATCTTCGCTCACTCAACGAAATATGCTAACTAAGAGAAAAAAGATACTAACTATAGAATTCTTTGGTCATAATCAGCATAATTATGAAGAGGGATAGATCTTTCAATTTATTTATTGGAAGCCTGGTGACGAGGAAATGATAGGTACAAACCATAGTTCAGATCTTCCTGGAACATATCTATAATAGACCTCGTGCTCTAGAGATTCACTATTCTATCAATTAAATATCCAACGAGGTAGGACCATCTTGATGAAGATAACAGATCGGTCTTCTGTACTATAAATATGGATCGATTTCAACAAGTCGCACACCCATATTCCAAAAATCCTTATAGAAAAGTAATTACACGATCAAACTATTGGAACAAGATAAGCTAAAAACTAAAAGACCCTATTTGATCTGGGTTTGGATCTCTCAGTTCTTTTTTTTTTTTTTTTCTTCAAGAGCTCGCCGGACGGATTTTGGAGTTCCTTTAGCCCCAACTAACCGGGATACCATCCAATAAAACGGAAGAATTATAAATCTCCAAGATAATAGATAGGAATACTGCAAATAGAGCCATTGCAAAACCCATAAGAGGAGTAGTTCCCCATCCAGGAGCTACTTTACCATATTCCGAATTAAGCGGTTTTAAGGACCTTCCTACAAGGGTTGGTCTTGGCACGATTTTGGAAGTATCATCAATGGTCTGTGTAGCCATAGAAACTATTGCATTGGTTGAGATCTGTTAACTTTGTTATTATATCGTAAACATACCATGATATTGGGATCACCTAATAATGGAAACTGCAACCTTAGTCGCCATCTCCATATCTTGTTTACTTGTGAGCTTTACTGGTTATGCCCTATACACCGCCTTTGGGCAACCCTCTGAACAACTTAGGGATCCTTTTGAGGATCACGAGGACTAACAGAAAGAATGACCTTCCCTATAGGGGAAGGTCATTCTTTCTTTGATGGGAGAGAAAGAATGAGGATTTGGAGAAGTAAAATTATTTTCCCCCTTTAGTCGGAACTTTGGGTGGTTCTCGGAAGAAAATAGCGAAAAAGATTATCCCTAGGGTCGATACCAACAGGAATGTATAAACCAATGCTTCCATAGATTCGATCGTAATTTACAATTATGGAGATAGCTTTCGTACTAATATTGATTAGAGAAGAGATAGGAGCAATATCATACCACTTGTCTCTTAGTAGTTGGATCTCCCAATTTTTGGAATGCTCCAAATTCTATTCGAGCATCCAAATCCGGGTCGATACCAGCAAAAACATCTCTGAATAGGGTTCTAGAACCATGCCAAATGTGTCCAGAAAAGAAAAGGAGAGCAAATGTAGTATGTCCAAAAGTAAACCAACCCCTTGGACTACTACGAAAAACACCATCGGATTTTAGAGTAGCACGATCTAATTCAAAAATTTCACCTAATTGAGCGCGTCTAGCATATTTTTTAACTATAGCGGGATCACCAAAACTAACCCTGTCAAGTCCACCACCATAGAACTCAACAGTTACACCTACTTGTTCAACACTATACTTTGATTCTGCCCTCCTAAAAGGAACATCGGCTTTAACAATTCCTTCTTTGTCTACCAGAACTACTGGAAATGTTTCGAAAAAGGTAGGCATACGACGTACAAAAAGCTCATTTCCCTCCTTATCTTTGAAGATAGGGTGTCCTAACCAACCAACAGCTATTCCATCTCCATTGTCCATTGCACCTGCTCTGAATAACCCTCCCTTAGCTGGATTATTACCAATGTAATCATAAAAAGCGAGTTTCTCGGGAATTTTTGACCAAGCTTCCGATAGGCTCAAATTTTCGGCCAGACCGGCACGAACCCGTCGATCTATTTCTTGTTGGAAGTATCCCTGATCCCACTGGTAACGGGTGGGACCAAATAATTCGACCGGAGTAGTTGCGGAGCCATACCACATGGTTCCGGCAACAACGAAAGCTGCAAAAAACACAGCAGCAATACTGCTGGATAGGACCGTTTCAATATTCCCCATGCGTAATCCTATATATAAACGTTGGGGAGGACGAACACTGAGATGGAATAGACCTGCTAATATACCCAATATACCTGCTGCAATATGATGAGAAGCTATTCCTCCCGGAACAAAAGGATCAAAACCTTCAGCTCCCCATGCCGGATCCACTGGTTGTATTTTTCCAGTTAGTCCATAAGGATCAGACACCCATATCCCAGGACCATACAAACCCGTTACATGAAATGCTCCAAATCCGAAACAAGCTACTCCTGAGAGGAATAAATGAATTCCAAATATTTTTGGCAAATCTAAACAAAGTTTTCCCGTACGTTCATCACAGAATAGTTCCAGATCCCAATATACCCAATGCCAGATAGCTGCCAAAAAGCACAGGCCAGAAAACATGATATGTGCCCCAGCCACACCTTCATAACTCCAAATACCAGGATTAGTTACAGTTTCTCCGGTGATGCTCCATCCACTCCATGAATTCTTTATTCCCAAACGAGTCATAAAAGGTATAACAAACATACCTTGTCTCCACATTGGATCAAGAACAGGATCGGATGGATCAAAAACTGCTAATTCGTACAAAGCCATTGAACCAGCCCAACCAGCAACTAGAGCTGTATGCATTATATGTACAGAAATTAACCGACCAGGATCATTCAATACGACGGTATGAACGCGATACCAAGGCAAACCCATGAAAACACCCCTTTATCGGAAAAAGTAGACACTATGTAACTTTCTCACATTTGATTGGAATAGATCATGCTATCGAGCTAGACCCCCGGATCATCTCGAAGGTTAACATATATTCACTTGGACATTGCTAATGATGGAACAGGTTCGAAACAATTCTGTTCATACATAATAGCAGGGAGAAGCAAATCATACATAATAGCAGGAATAAGCAAAGATATTTTATCTTTTGTATGTACCAATACACAATGTGGGGATTGGTCCCATTTATACTGAAAAAACGCATAAATACCTGTTCATTATTCCATGAACCTGCGAAAAAAGAGGAAACTAGATCTCCCTATTCATCCTTCCGTTCGTCCATGAACGATATCTCCTTTCCTTTCCGTAGAAAGATCCGAAGTTATCCGTTTTCAGGATCAATAGTGACCGAACGGAGAGAGAGGGATTCGAACCCTCGGTACGGATAATCCGTACTACGGATTAGCAATCCGCCGCTTTGGTCCGCTCAGCCATCTCTCCAAAATGGAATGTAACAAAATGAATGGTGGAGTGAAGATGTATACCATAGCATGTACGGATTGTATCGACAATACAATGAATATAGCAATTATTCAGTTAGATAAAAACCAATCTGGCGAATCGTATTGTTCATTTCGTTAAAAAAGATTCTTTTCTTTTATTGGCCTGGCCACACCGGCCAGGCCAAACCAAGAAAAGTCAGGAATCAATAATACAGCGCTCTACCTAATCTGAGCGCTAAAATCATTGTTATAAAAGCAAGAAAAAAGGCTATCACAAATTGAGCTATCATCTCTTCATTCCCTCTCCAATCATTTTGAATAAATGAGTTACACGGAACGGATTAGTCCATTTATTTCTCTCCAGTATCCAATTTGATTATCTAGATATTGAAATACATCAATGGGCTCTCTATCTATTTTATGTATTATTGTAAAGATATCAGTTGCTCAAGGCTATTGTAAAGATATTAGTTGCTCAAGGCTATAGTTTCCTAATCGAAACTACACAGATGGGGAAGGAGAAGAGAAAATAGAAGTGTGAAAAGTGATTGATCTTGACAACATTTTATTCATACATCCATCAAGTCGATGGGATCATAGGGGTGAAAGAAAACGAAATGAATCTAGAGGTTATTGCACAGCTCACTGTTCTGACTCTGACGGTTGTATCGGGTCCATTAGTAATTGTTTTATCAGCAGTTCGCAAAGGTAATTTATAATTACAATGAGCCATCTCCGGGAATGAAATACTATTTACCCAAGTATTGAATCTCCGGGGATGGAGATTCATGTAATGATGAAAACGAGGTAATGATTGATAGAAACTTTCAATGGAGGTTGATAACTCCTCGTCTTCCTATTGGTTGGACAAAAGATCGATCCGTATATTACAATTGGATCGTGGCGGGTATAGTTTAGTGGTAAAAGTGTGATTCGTTACATTATCAACTTGAATAGTTGAAGGATCTTTTACATGGATCTCTGATCCATCTAAAGCTCTATTTCTAGATAGGTTAAAAACCTCCCCTATGAATACCTTGGTTCAGGAATAACATACCTTCTCGTAATCTGGATCTTAAATGATTAAATAGAAACACATTTTTGGTTCCAAGATAGCGACACAGAATGTTTGAAAGGTTAGATAAATCTTTCCAATTAGAGAAATAACAGATCTATGGGGATCCAAAGATATTTTTCATCGTGACTAAACCTTTAACTTATGGATGGAAGGACCCCAGGTTGAAGCCAAATAGCTATAGAACGATGACTTTGGTTTACTTGGGTTATCGGCATTTTGTTCGAGCTCGGTGGAATTTGTTCTCCTGGGGATCGGAATCAGTAGAAATAGGGAACGAAGTAATTAGAAAGATTTGTGATCATTTGAAACTTTTCAAATTGATCTTTCTATAGGGATCATCTAGAAAGTGAGTAAGTATTCTACGATTCGGGGCCCTTCACTAAAAAAAAAAGATAGAAGGGGAGAAAAGAGAAGAAACTGACATAGATGCTATGGGTACGATAAGAAATTAGGGTTTAATTAGAAAAGAAAAAAAAAAGAAGGATAAAAAAATGAAAATCTCTTAAAGATTTTATATAAATACTCCGTTTCTTCCCTCATACCTCTATCTCCCATGAAGGAGCCGAATGACATGAAATTTTCATGTTCGGTTCTGAATTAGAGGCATTTAATAATCAATGTCGACTATAACCCCTAGCCTTCCAAGCTAACGATGCGGGTTCGATTCCCGCTACCCGCTAACGGATATCTACCTATTCTATCTATATATATAGATAGAATAGGTAGATATAAAGTGATTAAGCATATCACATAATTTCACAATTCATTCAAAATATATTTTCCATTTCAATATGAAATAGATTCTATTCTTTTCCTATCCTAATCTCATTGTGAATCAAAAAGTGGATCGGGATATGCCAAAGATAGTGAAAAAAGATAAAAAGAGCGTCCATCGTCTAATGGATAGGACAGAGGTCTTCTAAACCTTCAGTATAGGTTCAAATCCTATTGGACGTAAGACTCTTCAATTGTTCAAAATTGTTGTGCAATGTATTGGAACAAATTCTTAAGCTCTTTTTCCTGTTCCGAATGTCCTGCCAAATGATAAAATATTCATTTTTGTTCTTGAAGTAAAAAAAGTTCAGTATGTTCCTTAAGAGCCTCTTCCAGAAGAGCTTTTGCTTCTTCCGTAAATGTACCAGTAGAACGTATAATTTCTCCAAACTGAGGTTTATTCTTTATCAAATACTCGCGTAACTGAACGAGAAATTTTCTCACCTGTGCTATCTCTAATATATCTAGGTATCCATTCGTTCCGGTATAAATAGTAGCTATTTGTTCTTCTACTTTCAAAGGAGCCGACTGAGATTGTTTGAGCAACTCACGTAATCGTTGACCCCTTGCCAACTGATCTTGAGTAGCTTTATCAAGATCGGAAGCAAATTGTGCAAAGGCTTCCAACTCTGCAAATTGAGCTAACTCTAATTTCAATTTTCCAGCTACCTTTTTCATAGCTTTTATCTGAGCCGCGGATCCTACTCTAGATACGGAAATACCCACATTAATAGCAGGTCGGATCCCGGCATTGAATAGATCAGCCGATAAAAATATTTGTCCATCGGTAATTGAAATTGCATTAGTGGGAATATAAGCTGAAACATCTCCAGCTTGAGTCTCAACTATTGGTAGAGCCGTAAGACTCCCCTCACCTAACTGAGAACTTAATTTAGCTGCTCTTTCCAAGAGACGGGAATGCAAATAGAAAACATCTCCCGGATAAGCTTCTCGGCCAGGTGGTCTTCTTAATAGAAGAGACATTTGTCGATAAGCTTGTGCCTGTTTGGAGAGATCATCATAAATTATTGAAGTATGTTGTTTCTTATACATGAAGTATTCAGCCAAAGCTGCCCCTGTATAAGGAGCGAGATATTGTAATGTAGCGGGAGAATCCGCAGTTTCCGCTACCACAATGGTATATTCCATTGCGCCACGTTCTTGGAATGTATTAACTACCTGAGCCACGGAAGAAGCTTTTTGACCAATTGCTACATAGACACAGATTACATTTTGACTCTTTTGATTAGGAATAGTATCTGTAGCTACTGCTGTCTTGCCGGTCTGTCTGTCCCCAATAATTAATTCTCGCTGACCACGTCCTATAGGAATCATAGAATCAATAGCAATAAGTCCCGTTTGAAGGGGTTCATATACGGAACGTCTTGATATAATACCTGGAGCGGGAGATTCAATCAGTCGAAATTCGGAAGCTGAAATTTGACCCTTGCCATCAATGGGTTGGGCTAGAGCATTTACAACACGACCCAAATACGCATCACTTACTGGTACCTGAGCAATTTTTCCCGTTGCTTTCACAGAACTGCCTTCTTGTATCATCAAGCCATCACCCATTAATACAGCTCCAACATTATCCGATCCCAAATTTAGGGCAATGCCTACTGTACCATCTCCAAATTCCAATAATTCCCCTGCCATTACTTCATCAAGACCATGAATACGAGCAATGCCATCTCCTACTTGAAGTACGGTGCCAAGATTACCAACTCTTACTTCGTTATTATATTGTTCGATCTGTTTTCGTATAATACTACTAATTTCGTCGAGTCGAATATTTCCCATTAGCACTCATTAATTATCTGTTGAGAAATAGGACCTATAACAACTAATTATTTGTGTTCATCATGGCTCTAAGCAGGCCAATATTGTGATCGATCGTACGTAAATGTAACTCAGTATTCAAACGACTATTCAAAGTTCCTATAGCTCTTCGTAAAGCTTGGCGAGAAACTTGTTGTCGGATCTGGTCAATTACTCTTTGCTGTTCGGAGTAAACCGTCTCATTCTTGGGATCCTCTAATTGTTCCAAATTCTCAGAAGCAACTTTGATGAGATCCTCTTTCTCTCGTTCTATCTGGGAGTCTCCATTTACCCGGATTTCGTTTGCTATCCTTTCCACTTCCCTTAAGCGAACCCGAGCTTTGTCGAGCTGATCGATAGCTACTTTACATAGTTCTTCCGAATTCTGAATAGTACTCAATATTTTCTGTTTACGGTTATCTAATAGATTACTTAATGAAAGTAGATTATCTATTCACAAATTTAATGAATTCATAATCTCTTCCCAAACCGAACACGAATCTTTCAATTCATTCGGCTCTCCTGCTCAGTTCTTTTTTTATTCCCCAGGAACATATACGTTCCCTTCCCTCATAAACACCAAGCCTGCCCTTTCCGTTCCGTTTACGGAAGATTAGAATCAATCTATAAAAGACCGAGATCTTCGAAGGGCTCTTCCGGCAAAAGGGATTTGCAATTATCAATAAAGTTGTTGTTTTTCTTGTTGTTTCCCCTTTTCTCTCCTTTTATTCTCCCATGAAATTGGAATCAATACGTTCCATTCAACCAATTCATTTGTGCCTCCTCCTTTTTGTTTTATCGAATAATTTCCCTTCTGTTCTGTGTAGGTCGTCGGTTCAGCATTGGAACTAAATTTGGATGGGAGATTGGGACTATTTTTCAGTAAATGGATTATTCCATTGATATGAATGTTATATATCGGATCAATCTCCAACTATGCCTTTGAATCCATCTCATCTTGACACAGCGGTGGAAAGAGTACCCAGTTAGTTGTGCTTAGACTTCAAGCAGTTCAGCTTTAACCATTCTAATGGTCCTCTCTCATTGGTTGGTTGGTATAAACTAAGAGTTCATCTCCCAATCAATTACGAAATGCTATAGTTCTTCGCTATTCCCTGTTCGGAAGTAATTCGTAGAGATCATGCACTTTTCTATCTCCAAACTCCAAAGTGCAGCTGGTTGGGCCCAGCCATATTATTCGAATATACAATTCGCACACACTCCCTTTCCAAAATATATTAGTACACTAAGCACCACACTTGGATTTATTATATTTGTTTCTAAAATATTGGTATTTGACCCGAAACCCCCAGCAGAAGGCCAATAACTCAAGGAAATGAAAGGATCCATTACATTTTTCATACGTTCTCCCCTCATAGATAAGGATATGTTCTACAGAATCTTGTTCTTTTCTTATTTGATCCTATCTATCTAGTTCTGGATAAGAATATTTGGGATACTTAGTCCCAGGTCTCATATAAGGATAAAAAAAAAAAAAATTGCTTGCCCTATCTACTCTCTTCCCTGCCGCGCGCATCATTAATCTCTATGACCGAAGTATAGGTATAGGAAGAATGTAATGACGAGGTGTAGGGATCTTTGTTTTCAGGATCAAACAAAGGGATTTGCAAATAGAAGTGCTAGGGCCACAACTAGTCCATAAATAGTTAAAGCTTCCATAAAAGCTAAACTTAGCAGTAAGGTACCCCGTATTTTACCTTCCGCTTCTGGTTGTCTCGCAATACCTTCTACAGCTTGGCCCGCAGCAGTGCCCTGACCAACGCCGGGTCCAATAGAAGCAAGCCCTACAGATAATCCAGCAGCAATAACGGAAGCAGCAGAAATTAAGGGATCCATGGTAATCTCCTCTTACTAAGGTTGGGAAATAGTTGATAATACAACAGTTTCATCTATTGATTGTTCACCAATAGTGAAATTATGGAACGATTTATTCCGAACAACTAAGAACCCAAAAGATTTAGGTATCAAAATATCAACGAATAGGGAAACCTATTATTCCTTATGAAGATATTTATTCATGAAAATATCTGAAATACAGATTCCATTTTATTGAACATATGAATTATTATTACGGAGAGATAATAGACTGTGTAAGAGCCTATAAGTAATTATATATAACATCTATATATGATATATTAATCCATATAATCTATAAGGCTTATAATAAATATAAATGGATTAATATATGAAACGAACTATATACAAAGTAAACATGTTAAAAAATCCTCCCTTTACTAGGAACAAAAATGGAATCGTTCTACGCCGGAGTACATTCTTTACTCAACCAACTCCGATTAGTGAACATGTTCGATCCTATTTTCTTTCATATCTTTATACAAATGAACCAATCTGATCCACTCTATCTAGAGATCTAATGGATGGAATTAGTAGTTAACTGATCCTAAATCTTCTTACCAAGCCTTTGTTACTAAGAATTCCGATTTGCTCCTACCATACATATCAAGTCATGAGTTGGTACGATACTTAGATAATATTATGTCTGATTGAACAGTTATTTAGTGGTTTAATGATGACCCTCCATGGATTCACCTATATAAGCTGCGGCTAGAGTTGCAAAGATCAGAGCTTGAATACCGCTCGTAAATAATCCCAGGAACATTACAGGTATAGGAACTACTAAAGGTACCGGAGAAACAGGAACGGCAACTACCAATTCGTCGGCTAATATATTTCCAAAAAGTCGAAAACTTAGTGATAAAGGTTTTGTAAAATCCTCTAAGATGTTAATTGGTAAAAGTATTGGGGTTGGTTGAATATATTTACCAAAATAACCTAACCCCTTCTTTGCAAGACCTGCGTAGAAATATGCTACTGACGTAAGCGAAGCTAGAGCAACCGTAGTATTTATATCATTTGTAGGTGCGGCTAACTCCCCTTGAGGTAATTTTAGAATTCCCCAAGGAAGAAGAGCACCTGACCAGTTAGAAACAAAGATAAATAGAAACATAGTTCCAATAAAGGAAACCCAAGGACCATATTCTTCTTCCCCAATCTGAGTTCTGGCCAAGTCCCGAATAAATTCGAGAATATATTCAACAAAATTTTGACCACCGGTAGGAATGGTTTGTGGATCTCGAACAGCTATGGTAGCTGAACCTAATAAGACAGCAATTACAACCCAAGAAGTTATAAGTACCTGTGCATGAACTTGAAACCCCCCTATTTGCCAATAAAAATGTTGACCTACCTCCACACCGGATATCTCATAGATATGATTCAGTGTGCTAATAGGAGATCGTACGATATCCATATCCATATTACCCCCTTGTAAAGATTAACTTAAAGAAGAAAAGAAATGATTTTTGTCGAATGAGGGATTCCTCAATTATTTCACTCTCATCAGAATTTTTGATGCCACGAGATAATAAAATGGTTATTCCATTAAGAATATTTTTCAATTTGGAGCAGCCAACCAAATAAATAAATGAAATTCGCTCTTACGATATCTTAAATGGAATAGCAGCCAACTCAGTAAATCCTCAGGTACCCCTCCCCTTTTTTTCTATTTTATTATTATTATTACTAATTAACTATCTATTAACCCTTCATATAGCTATAATGGCCTTAATGACCTTCCTTCACAAATTGCTGACGTTGATCTGTTCAGGATCAATTGGATTGAAGCTATACCATCATCATTGGCTGGAATTGGGATATCCACGAGATCTGGATCACAATCTGTATCAACTAAGCAAATTGTCGGAATACCCAAAGTTCTACATTCCCCAAGAGCAATGGATTCTTCTTGTTGATTAGTAATTATTGCAATATCGGGTAAGCTCGTCATGTATCTAATCCCACCTAGATATTTCTGCAATTGGTCCAATTGTCTCTTGAGCATTGCTGCTTCTTTTTTTGGAGGTTGATTGAATCGTCCCGTATCTTGTTCTTTTTTTAAATCCTTGAACTTCTGAGGTCTCGTCTCTGTAGTAGACCAATTAGTTAACATACCACCAAGCCATTTTCTATTTACATAATGACATCGAGCTTCTGTAGCAGCTGATGCTACTAAATCAGCTGCTTGATATTTCGTACCGATTATCAGGAATTGCTTTCCTCTACCTGCTATATCAAACAGCAAATCACAAGCTTCTGATGAAGAACGAGCAGTTTTAGCCAGATTAATAATATGAGTATCTCTACGCTCTGTAAAAATGTAAGGTGCCATCTTAGGATTCCATTTCCTAGTTTTATGCCCTAAATGAACTCTTGCTTCCATCATCTCTTCCAAATCAATGTTCCAATATCTTTTGCTCATTCTCGTTCGCTTTCCTCCCCAAAATAACGAAATAACATGGACTGTAATATCTAATTATTCCAATGGAATCGATTACATCTCAAAGATTGCCTATCTGTCTAGTACGTGGTACAAACAAACGTTCTCACTCATAGAATATTTGATATTTTTCCTATTATATTATAGGATTCATATTCATGAACATAACAATAAATCTATTTATCAAGACTATTTATCAAGACTATTTTAATGGCTGTTTAAATATATTGTGAGAATTTTCTTGAATGGAAAAAAAAGAGACCTTGTCATGATGAAATAAAATATCTTTCACTTTGTTGCTAAATAGATTTCTATTCCCCATTCTTGGATCCATTCCGTTACGTTTCCCTGAACGGCGAATATGTTGTCCAGTACCGGCAGGTATAATCCCCCCGAGAATAACATTTTCCTTCAAGCCTTTCAACCGATCGATACGACCTTGTAGAGCAGCTTTAGCTAAGACCCGAGCAGTTTCCTGGAAACTCGCTTCGGATATAAAACTTTGAGTATTCAGAGATGCCTTTGTTATTCCCAATAACATAGTTTTATAGTAGATTGCCTCTTCCAGAGCACGATTCATTCTCTGTGCTCGTGATAATCCAATGAGTTCCCCGGGTGAAAAAACATTAGCTGTTCCATCTTCTGAAATTAATACTTTCGATGTCATTTGGCGTACAATAATTTCTATATGCTTATCACAAATTCGTACCCCTTGGGATCGGTAAACCTTTTGAATCTGATTGACCAAATGAGTCTGACTTTGTTCCATAGTTATCCTAGCACTGATGAATAACCCCCAAAGACTTCCAAGAAATCTTGTCATATCCCCGGTCCAATTTTCAAAACTTTCTTTCAGATTCATCGATATTGAATTATTCAAACGGGCTTCTGACAATTGTTCAACTTTAGGAAGACCTTGAATTATATCACTGGATTTGAACCTTTCATATATCAATGTTATCAATGTATCTCCTTTGTCAAGAATTTCTCCATAATGACCATGAACAGTCGCTTTTCGAGTAGCCAAATAGGGTTTAGCTGATCTAATGACTAAAGATTCCTCATCAACTGCTATAATTTGACCAGATTCGGGGAGTGGTTCATGCTTGGATATACATACACTTTCAGGCATAAATTGTCCAGGACTAACTACTGGAAATGTTTTTTCGCAGAATTCGGATGGAGAAGAGCACCAATTTGGACCCAAGAGATTGGAGATTATGTTCCTGCACGGATCGAAATGAGAAATTCTCATATTTTCGTCCATAAAATAGTATTTAGGTACTTGAAAAGTATTGAAATACTTGTGGAAAATGGAATGTTTCTTTGACAATACTTTTTTATAAGTTAGAAAATGGGAGGATGGAAAACGGTTGGTGATACTATGTAAATGACCCAAGAGACCCGAAAATTCAATGATTTTTCTCATAGGATCCTCTCTATTTGATTTATTTACCGTATCATAACATTTTGAATCATTGACTAGAACGATTCGAAAACAGTCGGATGGTGACAGAACCGTAAAAGATCCACTATCTTCCCCCCCATTAGATAATGAACAAATAGTTCCTTGATGCTTACTAATTAATTGACTCTCCCCATTGGAAGAGAAAAGATTAGTGTGGGACAATTTGTTATGTAACATCAAATTAGAACTTGCTTTATTGTCCCTTCTCCCCATGAAAAAAAGGGGGTATTTCATCAAGCTAATTTGGATCATATTGCTAACGATCTTATTTGTTTTTACTGAAGTAAGAGAAGCATAAGCTCCAGATTCTATAGAATCTATTTGTTCCCAATCAAATCCTAGACAAGTTTGAACCAATGGAATACTTGTGTCATTCATTACTTGGATTCGTTCATCATCTTCGTACGAAATAGAATTGCTAACTTGAATCTGCAAGTTGTCCCCTTCCCTCGAGAAATCTAGGGAAAAGGGTATTGTCATATCTGGCCCATTAGGTATTCCATATTCTACGTTAGAATATCCAAAAATGGAATTTCTCTGTAGAATACCACTTTTGGGTATTCTAAGAATCGCATCAGGACAAGGTATTCTTCTTTTTCCCCATTCTTTATCACATTGTAACGGGACGATGAATCGATCCATTTGTTTTTTCCCCTTAATATTGTAATTCTTTGGGGAAAAGGTGACATAAATAGAGTCTTGATGCTCGTTGCATATGGTCCCATCAGTTTCTGAATAACTGAAGATTTGTTCTTCCTTCTCATAGCAGTTTGAGTCACCCAATCTATGTTCCACTTGATCCACGTAAGAATCGGAAAGTGATTTATGTTTGGCAACAAAAAGTTGAACATCTACTTGATCCTGATGCTTATTAAATGGGAAAGGTACTACACCGGATCCGTATATACCTCCCGATAATATCCATAAATAACCCGTCCTGAGTATAGAATGAACATTACCGTGTACATATTCAGGTGCATGACACACATTGGTACTCCAGTGCATTTCTCCTTCTAGGTCAGAATATATATTTTTGCGAACTTTCTCCTTGAAGGAAGATGTTCTAGTGCGAACCTCGGCAATAATTTGTTCCGATTCCACATATTGATCATTCTGAACCAAAAGCAAACTTTGTGGTGGAATGGTTAAGTTCTGTACTTGATCCTTACCATCAATAGTGATGGATAAGTTATTATGACATAGATAAGCAGGATGTCCATTACATGTACGTGTAGGATAAACCAAATTATCATTGAATTCAATCTTTCCATTGAAAGGAGCTCGTACATGTTCTGCAATATCACCAGTAAATACCCCCCCGGTATGAAAAGTCCTTAGTGTTAGTTGAGTTCCTGGTTCCCCAATGGATTGGCCTGCAATAATACCTACTGCTTCTCCTAATTCGATCAAGTGACTGTGAGTAGTACTCCGACCATAACATAATTGACAAATCCGAGATATACTCTTGCAAGTAAAGGGGGTTCGTATATATATTGGTTGTGTTCGAAGATTTATTAATTGATTGGCAAGTCCAACTCCAATATCTTGATTGCGCGTGGCAATGCATCTCCTATTTATATATACATCGTCTGCTAGCACACGGCCAATCAGTATTTGTGTTCGTACAAAAATTTCATTTCTGTCCCTTTCTCGACCTCGAATGGGACTTACGAAAATACCTTGGATAGTGCCACAATCTTTTCTACGTACTACAATGTGTTGAACCACTTCAACGAGTCTACGTGTGAGGTATCCAGCATCTGCTGTTCGTACAGCAGTATCCACAACTCCTTTACGAGCCCCATAACAGGAAATAATATATTCCGTTAAAGAGAGCCCTTCGCGTAAATTCCTTCGAATGGGTAGATCAATGATTTGTCCTTGAGGATCTGACATTAATCCTCTCATACCTACTAATTGGTGAACCTGAGATGTACTTCCCCTAGCTCCTGAGAAGGACATAACATGTACTGGATTTAAGGGATCAGTCATGCTAAAATTCGGATTCATTTCCTTTCTCAAATATTCACTTGTAGCATACCATATCTCGATCGATTGACGTAATTTTTCCACTGCATGTACATTCCCATAATGATTATGTTTCTCCGAAATAGAACCTTGTTGCTCCGCATCTTGGACGAGCCATCCTTTGGAAGGTGCTGTTAAAAGATCATCAATTCCTAATGAAATAGCTGTATGAGTAGCTTGTTGAAAACCTGAAGTCTTGAGTTGATCCAAGATATGTGATGTATATGTCATTCCGAAGTGATCTATTAATCTGCTAATAAGCTTTTTAATGGCAGTTTTATCCATCACTTTATTATAAAAGGGCAAATTATCAAAGGGCAATCTGGTTCGTTCCTTCATAAGGAAAAATCTCCATATTTTCATGAGCAGGATTAAGCAATGGGTTCAAGCCGGTTATTCGAAGGCTTCCTCGATCTCTATATCTACACTAATGAAAAGATCATAAGATCAATAACATTAGATCCTAAAAGCTGGTAGTGATTTCTTTGGGTGTTCAGAACGGGCAAAACCTTGTATGGCTTCTTCCATTTCTCGATTGAAACGAGTACGACCAACAGTTGTTCGAATGTATATATTAAGGATTTCCCCTCTTCTACCTTTTCTTATTCTATAATGTTCATGGATTTCGTGGAAGGTACCCAAAGATTCGTATTGAACCTCGATAGGGGCTTCTTGGTTTACGGAGGTAATGATACGTAGATCCACTTCCTCCCACCGAAGCCATAAGGGGCTGTATAAGTCAATTCGTTTCTGTCGATAAGCTCTGAGCACATCATCATAACTATAAAAGGAAGGTTTCTTACGGGAAAAGCTTTTATTTTCCGAGTGATACGGGTGGTACCTATTACCATAAATACCTTGATTATTTCCAATCGTTGATATATAAAGTCCAAGAAGCATATCTTGAGTCGGTATAGAAATAGGATCTCCGATAGCTGGAGACAAAAGATTTTTCTCAGAAAACATGAGTAAACGAGCTTCTGCTCTAGCTTCCAGAGATAAAGGTACATGGACAGCCATCTGATCTCCGTCGAAGTCCGCATTAAATCCTCCACAAACCAATGGATGTAAACGAATGGCGCGTCCTTCTACTAAAATAGGTTGAAACGCTTGTATTCCTAATCTGTGTAAGGTAGGTGCTCGATTCAACAATACAGGATGTCCTTGCATAATCTCTTGAAGTACTTCCCATACAATGGGTCCCTTATCTCGAATCATACTTTTAGCAGCTCTTAGGTTGGGAGCAATATGTCGTCCAATGAGACTACGAATTACAAATGCTTGAAAAAGCTCTATTGCTATTTCTGAGGGTAATCCACATTGATACAATGATAGAAAGGGACCCACCACAATAACGGAACGACCTGAATAATCAACTCGTTTCCCTAGTAAATTTTCACGAAATCTTCCCTCTTTGCCTTCGATCACATCTGAGAACGATTTATAAGGCCTATCATGACTGTCTCTCATTGGTTGTCCACAGATGCCATTATCGAGAAGTGCATCTACGGCTTCTTGGATCAATTTTTTTTGACAAATAACAAATGACTCAGATCCACTTCTTGCTAATAAATTGGTAAGAGTATTATTCCGATTGATAACTCTTCGATAAAGTTCATTTAGATCTGATGAAGTAATCAGTCCACCTTCACCTAATTGAACGATTGGCCTCGGTTCGGGAGGAAGAACTGGTAATAGGCATAAAACCATCCATTTTGGTTCTATATTTGTTCGGAGAAAATGTTTAGCCAATTTAATGCGTCCAACCAGAAAATCCTTTCTTCTTCGAATTGTTTCATCCTCCCATCCATCCACAGTAGATTCTTGATCCTCCTCCAATCTATTCCATTTCAATTCAACCAAATTCTTCCATTCCATATGTGAACGATCTATAATCATTTGCAGATCCAGACCAGTTAGTTGTTCCCTGATAGCATCTCCCCCAGTAGCTATTTCTCTCTCTTGAAATGTTCCAGAACCTCGAGCAAAGAGGTAATGAGTACGAGCAGAGAGGTAATGAGGAATAATATCTCTCCAGGATTGAATCTCATAATTGAATGTACCCCGTGATCTCAATAAAGTTGGTTTGTTAGCTATGGGCCTAGCAAGAAAAAGATTTGGATAGGTTATTCTAAGATTTCCCCCCTCAGGATCGGACGTGAAAGTTTCCTCTCATCCGGCTCAAGTAACTAAAAAAAAAAAAAAGAAGCGAAAAAATATTTTTCGCTCTGAAGAGAGACCGCTACTCTCTGCTCAAGTTCCAGGTTCAATTGAGTATTCCTTTGCGATTCTACAACATAGATATGGAATTATTGAGCAGTCTCCTCCCTTCCGAACAATACATTTCTTTTTGAAAAGATCTTCAATTAGGGATTTACTTGTCTTTATCTCGTTCCATTTGATCCTTTAGGTTCCTGCTTGCTCTACTTCGATGGTTACAACACTATCTATCGATCGAAGCATATGTGCGATGAATAGACTCCTATAGCCATATCTTTGTTCCGGAATATCTCTTATTCAGGAATAATCTGAAAGAGAATTACTTTTGAATTCCATTATATAAAAGAAGTGTTTTGACGAAGTTCAATTAGCAATTTGATACAGAATATAGAAACCCTGGACTAATTCCTCTTTCTCAACATCCGTTCAAGATGCTTATAATTCTGAGCTTCATGCTACTCCTCCGGAGGGACATGTCAGAGCTAAAGGCATCCCAATGAGATTTAATAGGATGACAGTTCCTTATTACGGATCTGTATGATCGGAACTTGTGATCAAGTCACACATCGCAATATACTGGGCCTTCTAATTCTTTCCGAGTTTTAGCTAATAGATTCGCAATATAACTGGGAAGGCGTTTCAAATACCATACGTGAACCACCGGACATGCTAGTTTAATGTATCCCATTCGATATCTTCGAATTCGAGAATCAACAAATTCAACTCCACATTGTGTGCAAAATTTTGAGTCTATCTTCTCATTTCCGATCCCTGGAGAATTTCCACAAGAACAAACTCTACTTTTTATAGGTCCAAAGATTCTTTCACAAAACGATCCATCTCTTTCTGGTTTATTAGTTTCATAATGTAGAGTATAGGGTTTAGTCACCTGTCCAACTATCTCGCCATTAGGTAAAATTTTTTTTGACCAAGCACAAATCTGTTCGGGAGAAGCTAATCCAATTCGAAGTTGTTGATGTTTATTCTGGTCAATCATAAAAGATCTTGATTCATTCTGATCAAACTTCCTCCCTATCTATCTGAAAGTCTTTCTCAGATATAATAGCATGATTCAATTCTAGAGCTAAAGATCGTAATTCTCGAATGAGCAATCGGAAAGATTCTGGAGCAGTGTCAGGTTTAGGTATTGGTCCTCCAGTGATAATGGCACCAAGTACTTCATTACGAGTTCTAATATGGTCAGATTTGAGAGTAAGCATCTCTTGTAAAATATAAGCAACACCAAAACCTTCTAGAGCCCAAACTTCCATTTCTCCTACTCGTTGCCCCCCTCGTTTGGATTTTCCTCTAAGAGGTTGTTGTGTAACCCGTGCATAAGGTCCACTCGAACGTGCATGTATTTTATCATCAACTTGATGACTCAATTTCGACATATAAGCTTTTCCTATTGTAACAGGTTGTTCAAAAACATCTCCTGTTCTTCCATCGATTAATCTATGTTTTCCAGGATGATCCGGTTCGAATACCCATGGATTAGCTGTTTGTTCACTAGCTTTATAAAGCTCAGGAAACACTAGTTTTCTCGAAGCTTCTCGCTCATATCTTTCGTCAAAAGGTGTTATTCTATAATGTTTGTTCATCAGGTTTCCTGCTAAACCGGGTAAACATTCAAAGATCTGTCCTACATTCATTCGTGAAGGTACCCCTAATGGATTCAATACCATATCAACTGGTATTCCATTTTGCAAATAGGGCATATCTTGTCTGGGCAAAACTATTGAAATAATACCTTTATTACCATGCCTTCCAGCTACTTTATCACCCACTTGTATCTTACGTTTTTGTGATATATATACGTGGACTGTTTCCGCATTATCACCGGAATCATCTACTCTATTGATCCATCTCACATCAATAACTCGACCTCTTCCACCTATAGGTGCTCTGAGACAATTTTCTCTCGCAGTGGATACTTCAATACCAAATATTGTTTGTAATAATCTTCCTTCCGGGGCACATAATGATTCTTCTGTTGTTTGAGGCGTTAATTTACCTACCAAAACATCACCTGTTTCTATCCAAGATCCTAGCATTACAAGACCATTTTCGTCCAAATGACGAAGTGAATGAGCATCTAAATGAGGTATTTCTCTAGTGATTCTTTCAGGACCCTGGCTCGTCATACAGATTTCAATCCTGTATCTTACGATATGGAAAGAGGTATAAATATCTTCATATACCAGACGTTCACTAATGAGTATTGCGTCTTCAAAATTGTATCCTTCCCATGGCATATAAGCTACTAAGACGTTTTTTCCCAAAGAGAGTTCTCCCCCTACCGTAGCCGCACCGTCCGCCAGAATTTGTCCCTTCTTTACAAATTCCCCTTTACGAACTTGAGGTTTTTGATGCGTACAAGTATTGGTATTAGAACGTTGATACATAACCGATTCTGTTCGTACAGTGTCTTCATTAACCGATGAAGTGATATTTACAGCATCGATATACTCGATCCTTCCCTCTTGTGTAGCTATAGCTACACTTCCTGAATCTAAAGCTGCTTGACCTTCCAACCCAGTTCCGGCAATGCACTTCTCGGGTCGGAAAAGTGGAACTGCTTGACGCTGCATATTAGAACCCATTAGAGCGCGATTCGCATCATTATGTTCGAGAAAAGGAATAAGGGAAACTCCAATGGAAAAATATTGGAAAGGAAAAATACTTCTGAAATGGATTTGTTCCCATGCAATAACTATAAATTCTTGTCGGTATCGAGCTGGAGTAATTTGTTCCTCTTGAATCCCTTGATTTAACGCCAAAGAATTTCCCGTAGCTATCCGATAGTATTCATCCTCATCTTCTCCCGGTAATAGATAAACAATATTTTCTTCTATCGATCTCTCAGAAATCTTATAGAATGGACTTTGTAAAGAACCGCAATGACTAATCTTTGCATGAATAGATAATGATGCAACAAGTCCAGCATTCATTCCTTCGGACGTATCGATTGGACAAATACGCCCATAATAACTGGGATGAATATCCCGTGTCCGAAAACTAGCAGTTCGCCCTGTTAAGCCCCCAGGGCCTAAATGGCTCAATTTTCGCCCATGAGCTATTTCCGTCAATGGATTAGTTTGATCCAAAAATTGGGATAATGGGTGTGAACCAAAAAAATCTTGAAAAGTGTTTTTTAATAGAGTTGAAGTTACCAAGTTCTGAGGAGTTGATCTACGCTTGGTTGCTCTGTGTATAGTTCTTCGAACTGCATCTTCCAAACGACCTAGAGCTAATCTGAATTGATTCTGTAATAAATCTGCTACAGAACGAATACGTCGATTCCTGAGATGATCTATATCATCGAGTGTACCCATTCCAATTTTCACTCCGATAAGGTAATCCACAGCAGCCAATACATCTTGTGGTAATGAAAAAATATCGTTCTCGGGTATATCAAGGTTGAGTTTTTTGTTCGGATTTCGTCGACCAATCTTTCCCAATTCACATCTTTGTCGGAAAAATTTTTCCTGCAATTCTTTACATAGAGACTCGGAAAATACCAAATCGCCACTTATACAGTAGAGTTTTTTATAAAACTCCAGAATGGCATTTTCCTTGGACCAGAGATATTCCTCCCGCTCCCGCTTCCCTTTCTTATTCTTCAGTAAAAAGAAAAAGATTTTTGGATAGCGAGTATTGTTCAGAATCTCTTCGAGATTTAAACCCATAGCTGATAATAGAACTGGAATAGATATTTTTCGTTTTCTGCTTACACGAGCCCATATCCTTTCTCCCGCATCGATCTCAAATTTCGATCTTCTTCCCCAATCTGAAATCAGAGTGCCGGTATATATATAGTTTATTCTATTATGATCTAATTCCAAACGGTAATGAATACCGGGACTTATTAATATTTGATTCACCACGATTCTGTAAATTCCATTTACTACAAATGTCCCATGGGAATTCATTAAAGGAATATTTCCGAGAAATACAGTTTGTTTCTGTATCTTCCTACTATTTCTTCGAATCGATCTTGCTGGTACATATAATTCAGAGTAATATGTAAGGGACTGATATACAGCATCTCTCTCTTTGATGAAAGGTTCTGCTAATTCATATTCATTACCAAAAAGCCTGGATTCAATTTCTTTATCTGTATCCTCAATTTTCGGAAAATTATGAAGTTCTTCCATCAAGCCCTGATCGATGAAACGACAAAATCCTTCAAATTGTATCTTACCAAATTCGGGGATTGTAAACGCTCCCTCATTTTCATCTAATCGCATTGGAAGTTTCCCATCCGTAAAAAAGCCTATTCAATTATTCCCGATTGATCTATATAGATCAATCCGACAAAAAAGATTCGGATGCATATTCAGTGTTCACTATATCCCGTGAAATTCTACCCGTATCCATATATATATCTCCAATAAAAAAAAAAAGATAAGGAAAGAAGAGGTACTTTTATACTTTAATCCAATCACGTGAAATGGATCTATGAACGAATGAATCAAACTTAAATGTGAATCTCACTTAGAAAAATTCCTAATTAAAATAGATAAAAAGACGGAGAAAAAATGAGATCCATTTCCTTTATGGTTGACTTTAGTATACATCTCATACTATACTTAAAGGACGGACGAATTATTCGATCTGTCCTTAGCATTCCCATATCTTGTCTCGGCGACATAGCCAAGCGGTAAGGCAGAGGACTGCAAATCCTCCATCCCCAGTTCGAATCCGGGTGTCGCCTTGTTGAGGTAAGTAAATGGAACGAAAAGCATTTATTTCCATTGCAGAACCTCTGGAGACATATTGGTAAATATTACCGATATAGATAGTGAGTTGCGTGCATTTGATTCCGATTCCATCGTGAATGTACGACCCTCGAGTTAGTTATAGTAACTCGTTGGTCAATGATCAAATGCATTTATTGATCTCACATATCAGCTCGAACATCAGTAACGTTCATAATGCAAAGGTGGACCATATAAACTTCAACTTTGCACTATCGTTAATAGTTCACTTATCATCTCGATAATGAAATCATTATTTTTGAGAGAACATGATCCGTATGGATATAGTCGGTATAACTTGGGCTGCTTTAATGGTAGTTTTTACATTTTCCCTTTCACTCGTAGTATGGGGGAGAAGTGGACTATAATGGTAATGCTTAAGAATCAATTATTGTGTTCCTTACAGATCATGCATGATAATATCTCCTGTTGCATAAGGATCCAGTAATATTGAATCTTCTTTCCAAATGGAAAGAGTCTTTCCATCCATATCATTTTTTCCTCTTTATCCTCGTAAGTAAGGAATATGCATAATTCCTTATCATTATAATTTTCCTATCTAATTCTCTCTAACAGGTTTGAATTAATTAGTTCTTTAATGAGTCGATAATTTTGTTTCTTCCACTGAAGAACGATATCTCTTCTCTTTCTTAGTAGGAATAAAAAATAGTCCATGTTTCACCGGATGGTTCTGAATTGATCGGATCTGATATGAATTCCGATCTCAGAAAAATATGAGACATAAGTAATAGATCCCTTTGCTTTTTCTCGTACCATTTAAAGTTCCATATCTAATATGTACTATAAAACGATGTTCGTACCGGAAAAAGATGTTTCACTTTGATCCTAAACAATTTGCAAGTACGTTCAGAATCACGTCTGTTTCCATTGGGCCTATTTTCACAGGGGCATTAATAAGTTGATCAGCTGCGTTATTTTATGGTATGAGGTCCTTCATTCTACATTTACCATATATGGACAAGTACTATTAAGATCTATTTATCCATATATGGGTGTATAAGAAGTAGTATAACAGAAAAAGTTAGATAGTCTTTTCCTTCGTACTACTTCTTTTCTTTCTTTTTTGCTTTTCCAAATAAAATTGAAAGCAATCTTAAATAGAATACGATTCCATAACCTATTTTATACTTATGATCCGGATCATTTAGTAATCACTCCATTTTAATACGAATCAATTGCTTTCACTGCTTACACTGCTTCCACTGACCGTTTTGACGTAAAGGATAAGTAAAAAAGCAGTAGGAATTGAAATGAACAGTGCAACAGCAAGAAATGCTTGGTTATTGACTTCCATGATCTCCTGATTTTTACTTCGTTTCAAATAGCTCGAGATTTTATCTCATAGAGATGAATCTTTCAAGATCCATGAAATAGATGTATGTGATTTAATGAATAGAATCGGTTCGAGTAATGGAACCTAACTAACGGATTGAATGAATTATTCGATGGAAATAGTATAACATAATATTATCTTTTTTTTTATATGATTAATAGTCAAAACTTACGTGCATCATAAAACATTCCGATCAACGAAAGAATAGAATTCGTACGAATAATAACCTTCTGCTACCCTAGAAGACGTTCGTCAGACATGATCAGACATGAGAGGTATTTCGTTTAGATCTCCACGGTTTAGATTGAATATTAAGCCTATCCGCCGGTCCGGTGATTATATACCGGTCCGGTGATTATATAGAAGTATAATTCTATTCAATTTATCCAGAGGTCCACCCATGACCCTGGAATGAGAAGGACTATTCGGATAGTTCGTCCAGATCCTGACATGATCATTCTTGGAAATACAATAGAATGTCTGGAAATCCACTGGCTATCAATCATGAAAAATAAGTATTAGCATGAAATAGTTACAATATTCCTGGGGAAGAACAGAAGGAAGATCTACTGTAAATAATTGTGAATTATCTATAGGGATCTCCGTGGGATTCTTACTTAGGAGAACTACCTCTGTGTAACCCTAAAACTCTGTGCTTTGTCACCCTAAAATCTATTTATTTCCCTTTTTTTTTTTATTATTCGGGGAGGGAATAATATTTATTGCAGATTCACTATGATTATTAGATGTTATCCCCGTAAGAAGGGTCTTTTTCCAAACTGAATTATCGATCTGGTAAATGTATCTATGAGTATATCTATTCATATGAATAGATATACTCAAAATCTATATGAATAGATATACTCAATATCTGTATCAATAGATATACTCAATATTTATATGAATAGTAAATACTCAATATCTATATGAATAGTAAATACTATTCTCTTTTTCACTCTTCTACGGGGATTAAGAGCTTCATTTATTAACTTATTGGATCGGGACTGACGGGGCTCGAACCCGCAACTTCCGTCTTGACAGGGCGGTACTCTAACCAATTGAACTACAATCCCAATACAGTACAGTTCATCATATTTATTTTATAGTAGGTGCTAGATAGCATCGTATAGATTACGTGAGTGCTAGGTCAATTAAATATCTTATCCTTCCCTTTCATCTTTGAAAGTATCAATCCACATGGAATTGGGCACATATCCATATCAATTTCATAGATAGAGTATCGGGAGGGGGGGAGAGTTCAATAACCAATTATCTTTTCATCTATGATTGGCATGAATATATCATACCGATAGATTGGTACTGATGATATTGGTTGGGTCGAGCTGGATTTGAACCAGCGTAGGCATATCGCCAACGGATTTACAGTCCGTCCCCATTAACCACTCGGGCATCGACCCAGGAACAAGAAAGTTATTGAAAGTCTTTAGGTTAATATACTGAACGAATGGGTATCCTATTTCATGGTACCCCTAGGGGAAGTCGAATCCCCGTTGCCTCCTTGAAAGAGAGATGTCCTAATCCGCTAGACGATAGGGGCCGCCAATTCTCATCTCATAATATGAGAGTTCCCCGGAAGTTGTCAATAGTATTGACAGAATTATTAATAATCTTCTTATTGGTTTCTTATCCTTATTATTCGCTCATTCATAAACTTTTATATCTACTACAAAATAAAGAATCCACCCAGAGAGGGTTTGCTCGTATATACCAATAAAAAAGGTTTCCTTATGGGAAAAAATCCTTTGTGCATTGCTCGGATATGCCTATACATTCCGTTGAATCAGAAGGTTTAACAACACAACAATGGAAAATATTTGAAAAATGTCCCATCCATATTGCGTTCATGTGTGATAAGGATCCTTCGGACTCACCGTACGTACGGAATTTAGATATATTGGTTCTGGGAGCGAAAGGGAGGTATATACCGGACAATTCTTTTTTTTTTTTTTTTTTTTCATTTTTTTTAGAAAAAGTTAAGCACTATACCCTAATATGGGAACGTAAAGTATATTGGGAACATAAAGTATACGAAGTTGTGTTACACATGGATTTTTCCATCTTGGAGAAAAGGGTATTGGTTCTTAACCTATCTGGAAATAAATAGAGCTTTGGATGGATCAGAGATCCATTTCAAATATCCTTTCACTATTTGAGTTAATAATGTAACGAATCACACTCACTTTTATCACTAAACTATACATGCCACAATCCTATTGACAGATATTCCGTCACTTCTTTCCTTCCTTTCACATTTGAATCCAATTTTGGAATTCCTTAATTCTTTCTCTTCCATTTCCTAGAGAGAACAAAGGATTCTATTGATTCTAGGTTTTTATTTCCTCTTGGAATTTTTTTCTCAACTCCTCTAATCTTATACAGGAATAATGTTTACACCTGGTGAAATGATGTCTTCTACAAAATGTAGAAGGATTCTATTTCACCAATCTTGGATTAAGAAAGAAAAGAATTGGTGAAATATATCGCCATCTTTCAAAATGGAAGGGGTTTCCTTACAACCATTGATCTTCTTAGGAGATAGATTCTATCCGGGAACATATTCCTCTTTTCAATTTTTCTACAATTTGTAGAAGAATGATATTCGAAGAATTTTGTTAGAAAAGAATTGAATTCTTTATCATTCTTTTTCGAAAGATCTTCCTCTTCTGAGAGAGAAGGGAGGATTCCATTGAGTCGAGGTTGTTCATCTTCATTTTTATTTTATCTGAGAGCCATAAACTGGAACGGATCCATATTTTGAGCTCTCAATCTTTGTTTATCTCTTTCCGTTGTCGCTCTCTCATAGTAATAACATCTTGAAGGTTTGCAAGGATAACTCGGTATATATACTATATGGTAATTAACCCGGGTCTAGGATTAACTAATTGTCTGGCACCGGGAATGGTGGGAGCCATACCTAATAAAAAAAAAAAAAAAGAAAATGATCCGAACGCATTGAAAGTCAATACAATAGGACCTGGCCGATTTATTTATTAGCTATTTTAGCAATATGAACATATTTTTTTCAGGCATAACATAACTTGTTTCCATTCGCTTCATATCAGCTCAGCGCGGAGTTTCCAGTATAGCCATCCCTACCCTACTCTATGGATCATGTGCATCCAATTTGTTGCCCATATATCGTAGTAGACTCATTCATTACTATATGATGGGGGGCCCTTTTAACTCAGCGGTAGAGTAACGCCATGGTAAGGCGTAAGTCATCGGTTCAAGTCCGATAAAGGGCTGATGTTTCCTACGAAGAAGGTCCGGGTGTCCGTTTCTCAAGAAATTTTTTCATTGAAATATGAAAAAAAAAGAATAATAAAGTTTTGCAGATTGGTTTGGTAGATCCCACGAACGAACAAGCCATCAACATGGTTCGGTTAAAATGTAATTTATAGAGATCTATCTTGGGATTTCTTTTCTTTTTTTATCTTGATACTCAGAACTTTTCCATCCGAACAACTCCGGGGGGGGGGTATTTTATCAGAAGGTCATTGTTTCAAATGATCGAGGCTGCATCGACAAGTTCGACTATATCTGCTTGTCACATATTAAGATTCAGTGAATCTAGACCATTAGAACGAAGGAAGTATCTTGGAACATGCGTTCATCGATGCTTTTACTAGGGTTGAGAAGTAGATCTTTTACATCTGTACTATCCAATCTCATAGTAGTAAAAAGAGATAATATGTTTGTTGTCTTTCAATTCATTTGAAAGAAAGTTTGATGCAGGTTAATCGGAACAGGATTGGTAGGCGTCAAAACGTATCAAATCTTTCACGTATAAGTTCCTTATGAGCCCGGGCTCATTCCGATATAACATGATTTCGGACAGATCTATTGTCTAGCCGAATAGAGATCTATTTGTAACGGGGCAGAAGGCGGCTTCTTTTGGGCCGCAATCCACATAATTTTTGAGCAAGGGGTTATATAGTTTCGTCCCAACAGACTTATTTATTCTATTGTTCTAAAACGCATTCCATTAAATATGTGTATTCTATAGTGGAGTAGATTAAAGTAAATGTTGGTTGGTCCAGATTTCAATCCAATATGCGTAGCCGGTAGATTGCATGTTTGTGGTATGTTACCAGAACGGAACTAGAGGGAAAAGTGTTTTTCCCAATATCAAAAATAATGGGTCTGGAAAACCATGTGATGATCTTAGGTGAAGAAAGAGAACGAACCCAAGGTTTGTCTTTAGCTAGGATGGATCAAATCCAAAGAATTTTCCTTTCCGGGTATTTAAAATATCCATTTATCACTTATATGGTTCAAGAATATATTTTATTTACCACACATAACATAACATATTGTATAAAATCTTAGTTGATAAAGAAAAGATCTTCGCCCCGATCTTTAGCAAAGGGATTGAACGAACGGAAGAGGACTTCGTTCAACCCCAACGGAATGCGTTGCATTTGGATGGAGCTAAAACGCCACATGTCCGATCGATACTTTGACGGAACTATGGATTGCTTTAAACATATGAGATTCGAGATAACTCCCAAGTTTATCGAAGAGCTAGTGATAAAAATGAACAAAAAAAAAAAAAGAAATGTGATACAATATATAAAATATCGTGACAAATTACCCGCTTTTCCCGTGGTTCCGAACTAGCCGATCTTAGAATGGAAATTCTAATAATGGGAATTTTAACGAACATTGTGCAAATCCAAACAATATAGTATGGAATACCTCAATCCTCTATCTATATTTGTATGTAGAATTTCAAAGTGCCTTGAAAAGAAAATAAAAAACGCCTTGTTTCTTTTTAGTTCCAGTTATACAATCCGAACTATTTTTATTGGACAGATTAGATCAAACAGATACTTCTTAGATCCCCTGTTTGTTATAGATTCCCTTGAGAATAAAAGGGAAGGAGGAAGCAATTAATCATACTGGCTAGGAATCCCCTACACCTGATTTATCATATTCCAATGATCGATCCTAATAACTTACTATTCGATCGAACGAAGGCCAAGATCCAATAGATTGGGATCAATCATTAGAACTTTGGGTCTATCGGAAGTGGATTAGTAACCCCCAAAAATGTAATGGATGATGATTGGATATTATCATGTCAGTCGTTACTTAACTTATTTTATCCCCCCTTTTTTTTTTTTTTTGAATGAAAAAAGGTTTGTTTACAGGTGTGATCATCTGGTATCGGATCAATCTCGATCGATGAGGAATAATAATCTGCCTGCCCTGTTCCAACGTTCCTAGCCATCAATCTTGATAAGAACATAGAATAGTTTCTATGATCCGAAAAACTCTTCAGGGCCAAGTCATAGGGACTATGATAGGATATATATATAATAATAGTGTAACTTAGTGGAATGTATAGGGCTATACGGGCTCGAACCGTAGACCTTCTCGGTAGAACAGATCAAAATTCTTATTATCAAAATAATTTGAACTGTTCCAAGAACCCAACATGCATTTTATCGCATTGGGCTCTTTCATTAACTGATGGAAAGATCGGTTAGTTTGCCATTCTCCTCTTTCCAGGAAGATACTAATATGGCTCCGTGTGCCCCAAATTATTACCCTTCGGAAGCAATCCCAAAGTTATTCAAAAGGTTTCCTTGACGTAGGTCTGCCTTGCTCGGGCATAGATTGACTCAAATAGAGTCTCCTCTATCGCTCCAAAAAGAAAATATGACACTTCATACACCTAAAAGTTCATAGAGCGAAAAGAATCTATTTTGAGGTCCCCGTATTATACTCATTATGCCTGGCATTGAACGGAGCTGGGATTGACCATATCAATTAGATTCGTAATTCGAATCGAATCGAACTTCATCTTTGTCATGCTATTGTTCCCCAGAGAAACAAATTGATAGAGTAAGACTATTTCACATAGAATCTATTTCGTGGATCGGACGAATCGATAAACTCTCTCGAAAACCATTGGCGCACGTGTAAACGAGGTGCTCTACCTAGCTGAGCTATAGCCCTTCCTTGCCAATCTTGGTGATACATTACTATACTAACCAGATGGATCACTTTCTGTCAAGGTAGATATTGAATGATTGGATACTATGATCCAATACGTTCTAATAAGTTCGATCGGTGCCAGGGACACATTGTCTATACGTTCAATTCCATTTAGAATCGTTTATAAGTCCAACTCTACCTATGAGAATAAATGACCCACTTAACTCAGTGGTTAGAGTATCGCTTTCATACGGCGAGAGTCATTGGTTCAAATCCAATAGTAGGTAAACTTATTAGATACCATTGAGGAGTCGATGGCATCTAATAAGTTTTACTCCACTTGTTTGGATCGAGACGGAACATTGAATCCATTATAATATCATTATAGGAAGAAAATTTTTAATTAGAGACGGGGAGGCTAGCACTGATAGCCTCTAATCGCGTTCTAGCTCTTTTCAGAGCTACATCAGCCTCAATTGCTTGTCTTTTACCTTCGGCTCGAGCTAAATCATCTTTAGCTTTTTGAAAAGTTTCCTGGGCCTCTTGGAGATCGATGTCAACATCTCTCTCTGCATTATTTACCAATATGGTAATTCTATCATTGTCTATCTTGGCGAAACCGCCCATCAAAGCCATAGTCGACCACTTTCCATTGAGACGTATTTTCATAACTCCTATATCTACAGCTGCCACAAGTGAAGCATGGTTGGGTAATACGCCAATTTGACCACTATTAGTAGATAGAATTATTTCTTTCACTTCTGAATCCCAAACGACTCGATTAGGAGACAGTACACGAAGATTTAGGGTCATTTTCAGAATTAACTTTCCACTTTGTAGTTCATAGCCTTCGCGGTAGCTTCATCAATGTTACCCACCAAATAAAAAGACTGTTCGGTAAGACCATCTAATTCTCCGGAAAGGATCATTTGAAACCCTTTAATTGTTTCCATGAGACCAACATATTTGCCCGGGGAACCTGTGAATACCTCTGCTACAAAAAAGGGTTGTGATAGGAAACGCTCAATCTTTCTTGCTCTTGCTACGATTAAACGATCTTCTTCCGATAATTCGTCCAGTCCAGGAATGGCTATAATGTCTTGAAGTTCCTTATAACGTTGTAAAGTTTGCTTAACCCCTTGCGCAATTTCGTAATGTTCTTCGCCTACGATCCAAGGTTGGAGCATAGTCGATGTTGAATCTAAAGGATCCACTGCTGGATAGATACCTTTGGCAGCTAATCCTCTCGATGGTACGGTAGTAGCATCTAAATGTGCAAATGTTGTAGCAGGAGCAGGGTCGGTCAAGTCGTCAGCAGGTACATAAACTGCTTGAATCGAGGTTATGGATCCCTTTTTTGTGGAAGTAATTCTCTCTTGCAAAGAACCCATTTCCGTGCCAAGGGTTGGCTGATAACCCACGGCGGAAGGCATTCTGCCTAATAGGGCGGATACCTCTGATCCCGCTTGGACAAAGCGGAAGATGTTATCTATAAATAATAATACGTCTTGCTCATTGACATCTCGGAAATATTCGGCCATGGTTAGAGCAGTTAAACCAACTCTCATACGAGCTCCTGGTGGTTCATTCATCTGACCATAGACCAAAGCCACTTTTGATTCTGATATTTTTTGTTCATTAATTACTCCCGATTCTTTCATTTCCATGTAAAGATCATTCCCTTCGCGGGTACGTTCTCCTACTCCCCCAAATACAGATACCCCTCCATGAGCCTTAGCAATGTTGTTGATCAACTCCATAATGAGTACTGTTTTACCCACTCCAGCTCCTCCGAATAAACCGATTTTTCCTCCACGGCGGTAAGGAGCCAAAAGATCTACTACTTTAATGCCTGTTTCAAAGATGGATAATTTTGTATCCAACTGTGTAAAGGCGGGAGCAGATCTATGAATAGGAGATGTTGTGCGAGCATCTACAGGACCCAAATTATCAACAGGTTCTCCAAGAACATTGAAAATTCGTCCAAGAGTGGCTCCACCAACTGGAACACTCAGAGGAGCTCCCGTGTCAATCACTCTCATTCCTCTCGTCAAACCATCTGTAGCACTCATAGCTACAGCTCTAACCTTATGATTTCCTAATAATTGTTGTACCTCACAAGTAACCTGAATTTCCTGACCGGTTGTATCTTGACCCTGAACTATTAATGAATTGTAAATATAAGGCATATTACCTGGAGGAAAAGAGACATCCAGTACTGGGCCAATGATTTGAGCAATACGTCCCACATTTTTTTCCACAAGTGCGGAAACCCCGAGAACAAGAGAATTGGTTCTCATACAAAAATGGAAAGAATATCCATGAAGAATATATATATATATAAATATGATTTTTCCAATATCATCAAAAAAAAAAAAAAAAAATGTTCCGTATCGGATCGATCAGATCAGTCAATAATGAATGGGAGTTACCACCTTAGTAATAGCCTACTTTTTTTTTGAAAAGTTTGAATTCATTCATATTTGGAATATGAAGTAAGTAGATGGATAAGGATCATGCAGAAGTGTTCAATTCATCTATAACTAGAACCAATTTATCCATAACTTAAACCGAAAATACTTCACAGATCATCTGTGAAATTTGAAACTTGAACGCTATTCATGACCTTTCTCTCATTGGTCGTTATCTCTTCTCTTCGTACGCACATCTGTTCCCTATTCTATATGTATTTTCATATGGACAATTCGCACCATTATGATATGATCAAAGGTCGATTCGGTTCCTTAAATTCATTAATGAACTAGTTTAACAGCTGAAAGGTGCTCGGGTCAATCCATGGAAGAATAACTTAAAAAGCAAAAATTGGCTTGCGTCATACATCAAAATCGGGTTGTGTCATACATCAAAATTGGGTTGCGTCATACATAAAGAACATTATACAATGAGAGTGTATTTAGCAGATCTTATTGTCCAATAACAGGCGACTGTTTTGTAGTATATTTCTGTTAAAATTGATTGTTGACGTTTGATCCATGTCGAGCAGACCTCGTCCTTGCGATAAATCATTTTTAATAAAGGAGGGACTTGACTTATGTCACCAAAAACAGAAACTAAAGCTAGTGTCGGATTCAAAGCTGGTGTTAAAGATTACAGATTAACTTATTATACTCCTGAATATCAGACCAAAGATACGGATATCTTGGCGGCATTCCGAGTAACTCCTCAACCTGGGGTGCCGCCCGAGGAAGCGGGAGCAGCAGTAGCTGCTGAATCTTCCACCGGTACATGGACCACTGTTTGGACCGATGGACTTACCAGTCTTGATCGTTACAAAGGGCGATGCTATGACATCGAGCCCGTTGCTGGAGAGGAAAGTCAATTTATTGCCTATGTAGCTTACCCCTTAGACCTTTTCGAAGAAGGTTCTGTTACTAACTTGTTCACTTCCATTGTAGGTAATGTATTTGGATTCAAGGCCCTACGGGCTTTACGTTTGGAAGATTTGCGGATTCCCCCTGCTTATTCCAAAACTTTTCAAGGTCCACCTCATGGTATCCAAGTTGAAAGAGATAAATTGAACAAATATGGCCGTCCTTTGTTGGGATGTACTATCAAACCAAAATTGGGTCTATCGGCTAAGAACTATGGTAGAGCAGTTTACGAATGTCTTCGTGGTGGACTCGATTTTACCAAGGATGATGAGAACGTAAATTCCCAACCATTCATGCGCTGGAGAGATCGTTTTGTCTTTTGTGCGGAAGCAATTAATAAGGCTCAGGCTGAGACGGGTGAAATTAAAGGACATTACTTGAATGCTACTGCAGGTACATGTGAAGAAATGATGAAAAGGGCAATATTTGCAAGAGAATTAGGAGTTCCTATCGTCATGCATGACTATCTGACGGGAGGTTTTACCGCAAATACTAGTTTGGCTCATTATTGCCGAGACAATGGTCTACTTCTTCACATTCACCGCGCGATGCATGCAGTTATCGACAGACAAAGAAATCATGGTATGCATTTCCGTGTACTGGCTAAAGCATTGCGTATGTCCGGTGGAGATCATGTTCACGCCGGTACTGTAGTAGGTAAACTTGAAGGGGAACGAGACGTCACTTTAGGGTTTGTTGATCTACTGCGTGATGATTTTATCGAAAAAGATCGAAGTCGTGGTATTTACTTCACTCAAGATTGGGTATCTATGCCAGGTGTCCTGCCCGTAGCTTCAGGAGGTATTCACGTTTGGCATATGCCTGCTCTGACCGAGATCTTTGGAGATGATTCCGTACTACAGTTTGGTGGGGGAACTTTGGGACACCCTTGGGGAAATGCACCTGGTGCAGTAGCTAATCGGGTTGCTGTAGAAGCTTGTGTACAAGCTCGTAATGAAGGACGTGATCTTGCTCGTGAAGGTAATGAAGTGATCCGTGAAGCTTGTAAATGGAGTCCTGAGCTAGCCGCTGCTTGTGAAGTATGGAAGGAGATCAAATTTGAATTTGATACGATTGATTACTTGTAACTCAGTGACTTTCGTTCTACTAATTGCACTCGGCTCAATCTTTAACCACTACCACAAAGATTAAGCCAAATCGTGAACGGATATCTGGGATTTCAAAATATCAATATCTATATATCTATCTATATAGATATATCTATATAGATAGATATATATTTCCGAGGTCAAATATCTAAAACAGAGTGAGTCGATGAAAAGATAACGAATCCTACTCATATTTGAAATTGGTCTTATGGATCATTCGATAGGGTTGGTAGCTCAGTGGATCAGAGCTCATGGTTCCGGACCTTGAGGTCAAGGGTTCAAATCCCTTCTAGCCCAAAAGATTTTTTATTTGGGATTCAAATTGACTTTCATCACGGTATAGGAGAGATTCTTTCTTTATAAAAGAATAAAGGGTTCTATCATAATCTCGGATCGATACTTCGCTTCGGATTCCTAATCAATAATGAATGGAGATTATTAATCAATGATTCATTCCACTATTGATTAATAATTCTAATCATTTTATTTATACGACTTCTCTTAATACAAAATAAGATAGGAAAAGTAACAATCTTCACCTTTATATGTAAAACTCTATGTCTATAAGGGAATGGTTCGAAGACAGGCGTAAAATAACTGGATTACTAAAAGATTCGGTCGAAGGGGATAGTAAGGACGTTAATGAGACGGATAATCAAAATAAGAAAAATATTGATTACGTTAAAATTAATAGATTATGGGTTCAATGCGACAATTGCGAGAGCTTGCTCTATATAAGATTCTTGAGAGAGAATAAAAGTGTTTGTGAAGAATGTGGATATTATCTGCAAATGAATAGTTCAGATAGAATCGAACTTATAATTGATCGTGACACTTGGTGTCCTATGGATGAAGACATGTACACTCTAGATGTTCTTCAATTTCATTCTGAGGATGAACCTTCTAATTCTGATCCTCTTAATTCTGAGGATGAACCTTATAGTGATCATATCACTTCCTGTCAAATAGAGACAGGTTTAACTGATGCTATTCAAACAGGCATAGGTAAATTAAATGGTATTCCTATCGCACTCGGAGTTATGGATTTTAAGTTCATGGGAGGTAGTATGGGCTCTGTAGTAGGTGAGAAAATAACCCGTCTAATCGAGCGCGCTACCGAGGAATCTCTTCCAGTCATTATGGTGTGTGCTTCCGGAGGAGCACGCATGCAAGAAGGAAGTTTTAGTTTAATGCAAATGGCTAAAATAGCTTCTGCGTTACATATTCATCAGAAGGATAACAAGTTGTTATATTTCTCGATTTTGACGTCTCCGACAACCGGTGGAGTGACTGCTAGTTTTGGCATGTTGGGAGATATCATTATTGCCGAACCTAAAGCGTACATCGCATTTGCAGGTAAAAGAGTAATCGAACAGACATTAGGTCAGAAAGTGATTGAAGATTTTCAGGTGACTGAAAATTTATTTGATCATGGTTTGTTTGATCTGATTGTTCCACGTAATCTCTTAAAAGGTGTTCTAAGTGAACTATTTCGGCTTTACGGTCTTGTTCATAGAAACAAATGAACGTTTAGTTTTGTTCCTTGTAAAAAAAAGGATAAAATCGAGTTCCTTGTAACGAAAGTGAAAGTGATAAAGTTTCTTATCGCGGTGAAATAATTATTTATTGAAGATAATTGCTTTTCACTCCTTTCTTACCAACAATTTTTGATTATCAATCCTATACTAACAATAAATATAGCCTTCACTCTCCGAAATAAGATAAAAATTGGTCAGGATTCATGTTCTTACACTATTATATATTATATAGTATGAATAAGTGATGTAATTAATATATCTATATTCTAATAGAGAAAGAAGATCCTCATTGTTGAACTCGGGATCTTATTCAAAAACAATTTTGGATCCAGCTTTAAATCAATTTTCGGGATTTTTGGATTGGAAGAGACAGCGAAAGGAACAATATTTGCGTACATTTATTCTATTGCATACATGTATTCTATGAAGAAGGACGAATAGGACTGCTCATTTGGTCCCATCACTTATTTGATCTTATAATCATTCCTTGTAATATGGATAAACATTTCATTTATTAACTAAGGTACTCGTTCTATGATAATTCCTAGCCTACCCTCTATTTTCGTGCCTTTAGTCGGCTTATTACTTCCGGCAATTACAATGGTTCTTTCTCATCTTTATATTCAGAATGACGAGATTTTATGAATATGATAAATTAAGATTTAAGAAATGGGTTCGGATCTTTCAATTGCAGCAGAACAGATAGGATATCTATATCTATTTCAGATTATATGAGATAGGACCCTTATAGACACAAAATAGGTATAAATATCCATATGTATTTATTCATATTCATATATGAATGTGGATAAATCTTACAATTATATAATATATGTATATATATATATAAAATTCATTTTATATTCATTAATATCTATTTACATATACATATAAAATCTATGTATGTGTAAATAGATAGGTATTGATAAATATGTATGTGTAAATAGATAGGTATTGATAAATATGTTAATATGGATGGTCTGTTATATTTTTGAATATGGCATACATTTCTATTCCTGGAGATATTTATACTCCTCTGATCCAGTGTTGTTTCATACATTTTGAAATGAAGGACTTATTTGGAATAAACGGTAAGAATTTACAAGAACATAAACTTGGCTGACTTGACTGAAATGTTAGCTATGTATATATATACCTAGTTCATAATAGTTTGGGAACCAAAGGATGAAAAACTTGGTCATTCCCTCAACTTCAATAGGATGGAATTTAATACAATTTTTTATGAATCGTCGATCCAAATGGCTCTGGATAGACCCTATAAAAGGGTCTCGAAAAATAAGTAATTTCTTTTGGGCTTGTATCCTCTTTCTGGGTTCACTAGGATTTTTCCTGGTAGGGATTTCGAGTTATTTTGGTAAGAACCTGATACCCCTATTGTCATCTCAGCAAATACTCTTTGTTCCACAAGGGATTGTAATGTGTTTTTATGGTATTGCAGGTCTGTTCATTAGCTCTTATCTGTGGTGCACAATTTTGTTCGATGTGGGTAGTGGCTATAATAAGTTTGATAAAAAAACAGGAATTGCATGTCTTTTTCGTTGGGGATTTCCCGGAAGATATCGTCGTATTTTACTAAAATTTAGTATGAAGGATATTCAGATGATCAAAATGGAAGTTAAAGAAGGTATTTCCCCTCGTCGTGTTCTTTATATGGAAATAAAGGGCCTACAAAACATTCCTTTAACTCGTATTGGTGATAATTTGAACCTAAGGGATATCGAACAGAAAGCTGCCGAATCAGCCCGTTTCTTGAATACATCCATTGAAGGGTTTTGAAATGAACCGGGGATAATTCTTTATCCTCGACATAAATTTGAATGTAAAGACATTTGAATATGGATCGGATCAAGGAACATGAATCAATATCCAATCAGGAAATTTTCATATATATATATGAAAAATTTTTTTTTTTTTCATTTTTAAAGAGCATTTTTAATCTTTGGAAATAACTGGGGAAAGATTTGTAAAGGATCGATCCAGTGATCAGAATTCAAAGGATCTTGGGAATTAATAACACTTATTTTACTTCAAGTTATTCTTGAGTCAGATGGAATGGAAAAAAGAACTAGATAATTGGTCCAGATAGAAACGATCTGGAATGATCGGATATCTGGGAACGATCTCCTCCTTATGCTCCGTCTCGCTCATTTGGAGCGAACCTTTTATTCTCCGAGGATATGTTTTCTCGGGGTAAAACAATTATGCAATAGATCAATCTATGGGTCCCATACCTAATTCTATCACTCGTACTTTGTCTAGATTTCGGACAGAACTGACGAGTGAATCAGGTTTGTTAGCGATTCGCGAATTGGAAGTGGCCGAATATAAAGCATCAGCTTCCCTACGATATCTCGCATGTTTAGTAGTACTGCCCTGGTTAATTCCTATTTCATTACGGAAAGGGTTGGAGCCTTGGGTTACAAATTGGTGGAATACTGGTCAATCTCATAAAATTTTTGATTATCTTCAGGAAGAAAATGCTCTAGGAAGATTTGAGAAAATAGAAGAACTATTTCTATTAGAAAGAATGTTGGAAGATTCTTCGGGAACACATTCACAAGATCTTCGTATAGAGATGAAAAAAGAAACGATCCAATTGGTCGAAATGTACAATGAAGATTGTATCCAGATAATCTCACATTTATTAACAAATCTAATAGGTTTTGCTTCCATAAGTGCTTATCTCATTCTGGGTAAGAAAAAAATTGCCATTATAAATTCTTGGATCCAAGAATTATTCTATAGTCTGAGCGATACAATGAAAGCTTTTTCCATTCTTTTAGCAACCGATCTATGTATTGGGTTTCATTCGCCCCATGGTTGGGAAATGATGATCGATTCGATCTCCGAAAATTATGGATTTGCCCATAACGAACGAATCATATCTGGTCTTGTTTCAACTTTTCCAGTCATATCAGATACGATTTTTAAATATTGGATCTTTCGTCGTTTAAATAGTATATCTCCGTCACTTGTAGTAATTTATCATTCGATGAATGAGTAAAGAATAGGTTTTTTTATGATCGACAACAATTGAAACATAATAATAAAGTTTGTTTTCCGTGTTCAGAAATTAGCTATTCCTCCCCCTCAGTCTTCTCCTGGTACGAGACTTTTGATTTCTTACTTTTAGGTTTGGTTCAATCAATATAGTAGCAAAATTTTTGACAGGTAACTATGATAGCTACCTACTCTCACCCAAAAAATGATTTGGAACCAATAATTGAACCATGCAAAATAGAAAGAATTATGGCTGGACGAAAAAGATGACTTGGTTAATTTCCGTCCTGGTCATGATACATATCATAACTCGGACATCCATTTCGAATGCATATCCCATTTTTGCACAGCAGGGTTATGAAAATCCCCGAGAAGCAACTGGACGTATTGTATGTGCCAATTGTCACTTGGCCAAAAAACCTGTAGATCTTGAGGTTCCGCAGTCCGTTCTTCCCAATACCGTATTTGAAGCAGTTGTTAAGATCCCCTATGAGACGCAAATGAAACAAGTTCTTGCTAATGGTAAGAAAGGGGGTTTAAATGTAGGAGCTGTTCTAATTTTACCCGAGGGCTTTGAATTAGCCCCTCCGGATCGTATTTCTCCTGAGATTAGAGAAAAGATGGGTAATCTTTATTTTCAGAACTATCGTCCCAATCAAAAAAACATTATTGTAATAGGTCCTGTTCCTGGTCAAAAATATAGTGAACTTGTGTTCCCCATCCTTTCACCAGATCCTGCTACTGATAAAGAAGCTCACTTCTTGAAATACCCCATATATGTGGGTGGTAATAGAGGAAGAGGACAAATTTATCCCGACGGGAGTAAGAGTAACAATACGGTCTATAGCGCTTCAGCAACAGGAAGAGTGAGCAAAATTTTACGTAAACAAAAGGGTGGATATGAGATAACTATTGAGAATACATCAAACGGTGGACAAGTGGTTGACATTGTACCTCCAGGACCGGAACTTCTTGTTTCAGAAGGCGAATTGATCAAGGTCGATCAACCATTAACGAATAACCCTAATGTGGGTGGATTTGGTCAAGGAGATGCAGAGATAGTACTTCAAGATCCATTACGTGTTAAAGGTCTTTTATTATTCTTTGCATCTGTCATTTTAGCACAGATATTTTTGGTCCTTAAGAAGAAACAATTTGAGAAAGTTCAATTGGCCGAGATGAATTTTTAGGTCTATCTATTTTTGAAGTTGACTGATTGGATCAAAAATGAATACCCCTTCGGAGATGGAGATCCTTTTATCCTACTTCTCTCTTATATATTCTTGGGAAAAAGTATATTTAGATATATTGACTTTTTGAATAGGGAGTGGGTGATTCAATAAGCACTGGAACAGATCAACTTGTCGAACGATCCCCATATGCTATGCTATATCGTGTACTATATACATGCCATTCCCTTCTTTCCTTGCCCATGTTAAAAAGAAACGATCCGGAAAATAGATAGATAGATCGCAGGGAGGAAAGATGAGGAGAATAACTAAGTCATCTTGATTGAAGAAGATTCCTATTTTCTCTGATCCCATTCTTTATCCTATCCGATTATTCCTCTTCGAAAAGATTCGGAGAAATTATCCGGTTTATCATCGAGATAAGAGGAACTAATCGGGTTTCCGATCCTGTCCTATTCGTCAATTCCTTTCCTTATACTGAGGAATTTCAAAAATGAATAAAGAAGGAAGAGCAGACAAGTAAGGGGCAATATAACTCATTAAGCAAAACAACCCTATAAAACTTTTGATAGGGTTCGTTCCTAATGAGAGAAAACGAATAAAAGGTGTTTTTCCTCCTCTTTTATTTTGTAAGCCAAAATAAGAGAATAAAAGATTCTATCCGCACATTTAGATTCTCATAGTTTGGGCTTTTACAGAAACTTCACAGAATTTCCGATCAGAGAAATGAGCAAATATTGAGTAATTCATATTCTCCGTTTCCCTGTTGTTCCTTCGACAGAGATTGAAATTGGATCGATCCAAACTTTTTTTTTTATCATATAGCGAAAGAATAGATTGGCTCATCACTTGACTAAAAGGCATTGAATGGAGTAAATGACGGAGTCATTGTATTAATATGAATCTTCTCTTCTAATTCATATTAATATAGAAGAGAAGATTCATAAAAAAGAGATTTTGATAAGACCTTACCCTTCAAAGAAGGGTAAGGCTTTATCAATTTTTCACTTTCGCATGTATAGTATTCCCCACAGTAAGTGCATTTCCCCTACTATAGGGATGACCCTAATCCGGAATATGAACCATAGAAAAAGATACCCAGTAGACCAATCACGATAATACCAGTTACAGTACCTATCAACCAAAGAGGGATCCTTCCAGTGGTATCGGCCATTTATCTTACTCCCTTTCACATTTTCTTAAGTGGTAATGCTCGAGACATAAACAGTCATAGCATATATAATTATGAGTATTGGATCTTTCCGAATGGAGTTAGAAGATTCTCATTGTTCCTAATTGAACAAATAATTAGAGAATAGAACAGCAAGTACAAAAATGAGTAGCAACCCCCAGTAGAGGCTGGTACGATTCAATTCAACATTTTGTTTGTTCGGGTTTGATTGTGTCATATCTACATACTTTCTTTAGATAGAGTTTATCGCTGGATGAACTGCATTGCCGATATTGATCCCAAGAAAAAAACTGTAGGGACAGCTAGCCCGTGAACGGCCAACCATCTAACTGTAAAAATCGGATAAGTTCTATCTATAGTCATGAGTGCCTCCTAAAAAGATCTAGTAAATTCATCGAGTTGCTCTAACGGATCGAAACGGCCAGTTACTAATGGAACCTCTTGTCGGCTTTCTGTGAAATACTCATTCGGCCGAGGGCTCCCGAACACATCATAAGCCAAACCCGTGCTGACAAATAACCAACCTGCAATGAATAGAGAAGGTATAGTAATGCTATGGATAACCCAGTATCTAATACTAGTAATAATGTCAGCAAAGGAGCGTTCTCCCGTATTCCCAGACATGCTCAGCTCCATATATTATTGTAAAGTCAGTCAAGGGGGAATTGATCCCATGAAAGATAGAGATCAGGAAATGGAAAACTACTGATATCTTCTCCAATCCTTGTTCGATTGTCAATGTTATACCAAGGGTATCTCTGAAGTCTACTGGACCAGTATAGCTAGCCTTCTTCCGACACAGCAATACAATTTTGATGAGTATCAAGAAGGAACGGGATAGAATGATTCTATTCCTGCCAGTGATTCCATCTCTGTTTGGTCAACTAAATCCCAACAGAAAAAAATGGAATATTGCATGTTCCGAGGGAACCCCTCAATCGATGTTGTAACAATTGCATAGACCATGGAAATTTTCGATCGGAATTAGCTTCTACAGGTGGCTGTAGAACCGAAAAAGAGGATTAGTGCCGCTAGGAGCAAAGGATATCAATCACTATCAATATCAATAAAACTAATCCAGAATATTATACTTTTACCCCTTCCTTTTTCACTCCGACATGACATTATGTCCGCGTAGATTATATCAGTAATTAAAATTGCACGGATCATTGGTGCTACGCAGATGTATGTCGCTCTTCCAATAGTATCTGACACACGTGGATTTATGCCACGGACTTATTATATAGTACCTTGTATTAAGAAGTAGGTATTACTTATTGGATAAAACCGAGTGGATAGTGCATGCAATAAAACCTAGTCAATTTTAGGTATGTTAAATTACGAGATACTCCTTGCAAGAGGTGGAATTCTTGTAATATCGGGCTCTACTGGCTATAAGAATGAATATGAAAAAAAAAAAAAAAACCTAATCCATCTAGAGGATCGAATGATTGGATCAATAAGATCTATAATTTAAAGGACAAACCAGATATTAATATTCTTACACCTAAACGTTAAATTCACAAAACTTTGGCTATGTCTGTAGAATCAATTTTTACGGTCCAGTCTTTGGACCGATAGCTGCTACTGGTAAAAAAGATAATGTCAGGTGATCCAATCGTACTGATTTAGAATTTATTCACCCTTAAGAAGATTACGTTCGACAATTTGTGAAGGGGTTCGCGATTGCTATTCATGAATTACTCGATCAATGTGGGGATTTCTAGGATAATGAAGATAATTCCACCATAGATTTCCTCTCATCCATGTTCGTTCATACATATCTTATAGTAGATATAAGATTCTGAATTGGTACAAATTGGGACAATTGATCTTTTGTATTCTGATTTCAAGGTTATGAAAAGAAAAATTTAGGTAATTGTCTCATGAAGATATGTATAAACCATATTTCATTCAGTCCTTCCACGTCTACTATAATTAGTTATTTTGGTTTCTTATTGGCTTCTATAATTTTCACCCTAATCCTATTCATTAGCTCGAGCAAGATACAACTTATTTGAAATGAAGGAAGGGGAAACCCTCTCAGTTCACTATTTTCATTTGAACAATTTTGTTGATTCTCTCTATATAAATTTATGATCATTGAGATTCATATCAAATTCAGGGTACTATCCAGGATAGCTATTATCCCTACTTATTCCGTTGAATCGAAATGGTTGAGGCTTTGCCATCCGGAATTGTTTTAGGTCTAATTCCTATAACTTTGGCCGGATTATTCGTAACTGCATATTCACAATACCGACGTGGTGATCAATTGGATATTTGATCCGGAAATATTATCCCATTTCATTGGCTTGGCCTCCTACTTTTCCTGGGAGGTCAGAATCCATTGCTCGTTCCAGTTGAAACGGAATTATCGATAATCTAGAGGGTTTCATTCTCTAGGAACAAAATCACGCTCTGTAGGATTTGAACCTACGGCATCAGGTTTTGGAGACCTACGTTCTACCGAACTGAACTAAGAGCGCTTTCTTAAAAAATATGGAGATAAAGGGAATAAAAAATACCTTTCGTTGATACTCTACGAGTATCAAACATTTTTGCATCTGATACGATTCAATTATTTGATGTTCGATTCAAATCGATATAAAATGATCTTTCGTTCCTCTCTCTTTCCATAGAAAAGAAGGAATAGGTAGGGATGACAGGATTTGAACCTGCGACATTTTGTACCCAAAACAAACACGCTACCAAGCTGCGCTACATCCCTTCTAATCATTAGACAATGTTATTTTATATAATTTGAAATCTGTTTCCAATATTTGAACACCTTTAATTCTCTTTGGTCTCGTGGGTGAAAAGACTTTATACATGCATGTAGGGTCTATTATCTAGAATATAACTATGAATTAGCAAAATTTGGTTTGGTGATGAAACATCGTTTTCCTGTTCTATAAATAAGGACCCAGCCCGGATAAAATTATACATATATCCATAAGTTCCGAGTTTCCCCTACAAGAGATTCATAACTATTGGGTTTAATAACTTACGCATTATGATCGATAAGGAGAATTTACAATGCAAGATCTAAAGACCTATCTTTCCACAGCACCTGTGTTAGCTATTTTATGGTTCATATCTTTAGCCGGTCTATTGATAGAAATCAATCGTTTTTTCCCAGATGCTCTGACTTTGACTCTCTCTTTTTAATTTTTTTCCTCCCCCTAAAACCGAGGAAAAAAAAATTGTGTTAGATCTACTTTTCCTACCTCTTGGACAAATTAGTTGATTCAGCCCCAAATAGAGATCCAAGCTTTTTTTTTTTTTTTTTGGGGGGGGGGGTAGAATCAAAGTAGAAATAAAGATCCAAAGGTTCTTTCCACATTTCATTTTGTAAGTACAACTGAAAACTCCTGATCAAGAATTTTTTTACTCAAAAATTTTTCATCGCGGGATCTCCGGTTATCAACAACTTCTATCCCTTTTTCCCTCTTTCTTTTTCAGATCAAAAGGAAAGTAGACCCAATATCTAGAGTAAGTTTATGGCCAAGAGCGGAGATGTAAGAGTAACAATTACTTTGGAGTGTACTAGTTGTACCCAAGATAGTGTTTATAAAAAATTCCCGGGAATTTCTAGATATACGACTCGGAAAAATCGACGCAATACACCTATTCGATTGGAATTAAAGAAATTTTGTCCCTATTGTTACAAGCATACCATTCACGGAGAAATAAAAAAAAGAGATTAAACTTACTACTCCTACCCAGGGATAAGAATAGATCACAGATATAAAAAGAAATGGTATTTCAACAAGATCTTTAATGGAACGATATTTTCAAAAGATTTTGAATAAATAGTATTCCAAAGGTTCATGAAACAAACTATGGATAAACCCAAGCGATATTTGGATAAACCCAAGCGATCTTTTCGTAGACATTTGACACCAATTCGTAGACATTTGTCACCAATTGGATCGGGAGATCGGATCGATTATAAAAATATGAGCCTAATTAGTCGATTTATTAGCGAGCAAGGAAAAATATTATCCGGCCGAGTTAATAGATTGACTTCAAAACAACAACGTCTGATGACTAACGCTATTAAACGAGCTCGTATTCTATCTTTGTTACCTTTTCTTTATAATGAAAACTAATTTGATCCATAGAAATGGGAAATGAACCTACTCCTTAATCAAATCGGAGCTGGTATATCTGTTCGATAAAGAGGCAGATCTTGAGTCTATTGTTGAAAAAGTTTACAGGATTTCATTCTTGGAAAATAATTGGATTTCATTCTTTTTATTTTGTTTATTTCTAATCCAATATTGAAAATATTGAAATGGTTCTACCTTCCCGGAGGGAATTCTCCGGGAGAATCTGTTATATCCATTCCATCTTTATCTATTTCTTTCATTTATATCTAACCTATTTCATCACACGATAAGTTCTTTCTTCAAGATGGTGGAAAAGCAATTACTATCTAATACAGCTATTTGCGCAAGTGTTTTACGATTTGGAAGCAACTGCCTCTTATACAAATATTGGATGAATCTGTTATAAGAGACTCCATTGGCACGGGCTGCTGCATTGATCCGAGTAATCCACAAACGACGAAGATCTCTCTTGCGTTTACCTCTATCTCGATGGGCGGAAGCTAAGGATCTATCTTTTCGTTGGTTAGCAGTTCGAAAAAGTTTCGAATGGGCCCCTCGAGAGCCTGATACAAATGCAAGAATCTTTTTCCGACGTTTTCGAGCTATATATCCACGTTTCACTCTGGTCATTGAAGTTTACTCTTATGAATCGCTAATCTTTTTCTCGGTTAGTCATTTTTTTTTTCATTGAGAATCAAACTGATTCTTCTTATTTAGAAAAGAAAAGTTCCAATGGCTTTTGCTACTGCAACCTTCCCAACCATAATTCCCTTTAGATAGGCATCTTCTGGGTAGGCAAGGACTGGGACCTTGTACTGAGAATGAGAAAAAATCATGGGTTTCATCGTTTCTATGGTTCTTTCTCCAACGGTAAGGTCCTCTTTATACGCCGGAGCTTCTTATTCATTTCCGAACTATGAAATAAGTATGTTATTGGTAACTTGTACGGTTTACCATCTCCAGCTCTACTCTTTAATCATCAAGTAATAAATACTTTCATTACAAGATCTATTCATACAGTAACGACATGTAATTCTGGGGTTGGCCAGATAGCTGACCCTGTTGTTCCGTTCTCGCAGCAATATGAGCATAAACTTTATGCTTCTAAAATTTGCATGATTTCCCCGCTCAATGGATTGATGACCATTCGCTACCAATGAGGAATTGCTTTTCATCCCGCATAAAGGTGATTGGATTTGCACCAATGGAAACCATAAATTTCATCCCCGGTAAGGTTAGATGATGGATCTGTACTTGGTTACAGCGGGAAAATGATTATGTTATTCCGTTGTAATAATTTCCCAGTCTGTTTGAGTCAGCTTTTGATCCAAACGAGTCGCACATACACCCTAGCACATACTCCTCTACGCTGAGGACATCCTCGAAGAGCAGGAGATTTTTTTCTATTCTCTATTGGCTGTCTTGCATTTCTAATAAGTTGTTGAATAGTGGGCATTCTGGCCGGATTGTATGCGGAATTGATTGGTTCAGATTGATCCTAACCATATCGGGTTATTATGAAATGAATCACTTTCCCCCTTTTTTTTTTTTAGGGAACATAGAGATCAAATTACAGTTCATTTTAAAAGAAATGAAAAAAAAAAAAAAAAAAAAAAGAGGATCTTCCGCTACGAGATCAACCTTCCGCTACGGCATCAACAATGCCATAAGCTCGAGCTTCTGTTGCTGACATAAAAACATCTCTGTTCAGGTCCCGTTGAATGACCTCTCCAGGGTTGCTTGTTCTTTCTATATAACATTTTGTTATGTAATCACGAAGCATCGTTACGTGTTGCGATTCCTTATGAAAATCTGCGGCCGGTCCGTCATAATAGGAACTAGCAGGTTGGTGGATCATAACCCTAGCGTGAGGTAATGCTATACGTTTAGTAATTTCTCCCCCGATTAGGATGAAAGATCCCATCGAAGCGGCTACCCCCATACATATTGTATGTACATCTGGTACTATTATTTGCATAACATCAAAAAGACCTACTCCCGGTATTACTGATCCACCGGGACAGTTAATAAATGAGAAAATATCTTTATTTGCATCTTCTGCACTCAAATATACCATGAGACCCATGAGTTGATTTGCAATCTCGTGATTTATATCCTGAGCCAAAAAAAGTAATCTCTCTCGATAAAGTCGGTTGTATAAGTCAACCCAATTTGCATCTTCATCTCCAGGGGCTCGGAAAGGCACTTTTGGAACACCAACGGGCATTTGTTTTAATGGAAAGAAGTGAAGCACTATACTCTAATATGGAAACGTAAAGTATATTAAGTTGTGTCACACATGAACTCTTCCATCGTGGTTAGGAAGGTATTCATAGGGGAGGTTTTTAACCTATCTAGAAATAGAGCTTTAGATGGATCAGAGATCCATGTAAAAGATCCTTCAACTATTCAAGTTGATAATGTAACGAATCACACTTTTACCACTAAACTATACCCGCCACGATCCAATTGTAATATACGGATCGATCTTTTGTCCAACCAATAGGAAGACGAGGAGTTATCAACCTCCATTGAAAGTTTCTATCAATCATTACCTCGTTTTCATCATTACATGAATCTCCATCCCCGGAGATTCAATACTTGGGTAAATAGTATTTCATTCCCGGAGATGGCTCATTGTAATTATAAATTACCTTTGCGAACTGCTGATAAAACAATTACTAATGGACCCGATACAACCGTCAGAGTCAGAACAGTGAGCTGTGCAATAACCTCTAGATTCATTTCGTTTTCTTTCACCCCTATGATCCCATCGACTTGATGGATGTATGAATAAAATGTTGTCAAGATCAATCACTTTTCACACTTCTATTTTCTCTTCTCCTTCCCCATCTGTGTAGTTTCGATTAGGAAACTATAGCCTTGAGCAACTAATATCTTTACAATAGCCTTGAGCAACTGATATCTTTACAATAATACATAAAATAGATAGAGAGCCCATTGATGTATTTCAATATCTAGATAATCAAATTGGATACTGGAGAGAAATAAATGGACTAATCCGTTCCGTGTAACTCATTTATTCAAAATGATTGGAGAGGGAATGAAGAGATGATAGCTCAATTTGTGATAGCCTTTTTTCTTGCTTTTATAACAATGATTTTAGCGCTCAGATTAGGTAGAGCGCTGTATTATTGATTCCTGACTTTTCTTGGTTTGGCCTGGCCGGTGTGGCCAGGCCAATAAAAGAAAAGAATCTTTTTTAACGAAATGAACAATACGATTCGCCAGATTGGTTTTTATCTAACTGAATAATTGCTATATTCATTGTATTGTCGATACAATCCGTACATGCTATGGTATACATCTTCACTCCACCATTCATTTTGTTACATTCCATTTTGGAGAGATGGCTGAGCGGACCAAAGCGGCGGATTGCTAATCCGTAGTACGGATTATCCGTACCGAGGGTTCGAATCCCTCTCTCTCCGTTCGGTCACTATTGATCCTGAAAACGGATAACTTCGGATCTTTCTACGGAACGGAAAAGCTAGATACTTTTTCCACTATTCTTTACGTCCGGGATTACGTCCTGGATCGTTTGATAGAAATCCAAAGATAAAAAGAGAAATGAAAAATATCACTACTGTGTAAACGAACAGCTTAAGAGTAAGCATTACGTAATCTCCGGGATCCTTATTATAAGTACAACAGAATAGATTATCAATCTTTGTACCATATATGGATACTTGAATACCAAGCAATAGTATGATTAATACAGATCACAAAATGATTTCTCCGAATCACGTGTGAAAATAAATAAAAAAAAAGAAGGAGATAATTTATCCCTTTGTTTTCCAAATGTTCTTTCTTCCCTTCTTCTTTTTTGGATCAACCAGATATTTATCGAATCTTTATGAAAATATATGATTCGTATCACTACGTGACCAAATAGCTCGATCCGGAGTGAGCGATGGGATCAGAAGGAATTTACAAAGGTGAGTTGAAAAGTTTTTAGCCGGGAGCAGATAAGGTATCTGGATCTGGTATCGTTGGGTGGAGCAAGGATAGAACTTCTGCCACAAAAAATGGAAAGGGTGATACAGAAATTGGATGAATGACAGCGATCCAAAAACTTGAAAAAGGAAAAAAAGGGATACTTTTTATCGAAAACTTACAGCAGCTTGCCAAACAAAGGCTAAGAGAAAAGAGAGAACGGGAATAATTGGCATTACATCGACAATTGGATCGGAAATTGCATAAGCCTCAGGTAATTTTCCAAAAAAGGGATTATTTAAATGAATAAAGGCATCATCTATACAAATATTGAGTATAACTAGCATTTTTTTCTCCAATAAAAATGAGGGGGGGGGGTAAAGCCAGAAAAGTCTTTGATTGATCGAATCGATCGAAGCTCTTCGGCAAGTTTGACCAGACTTGGGGTTGGAAGGGATGATTTTTTCATACATACAATATTTTACCCAATCTAATAGAGATTGATCAATGAATGGATATTCTTGTCCCTTTTTCTGTTTCTCCTATTATGTCCAATTCCATAAAGAACCTTTTTTGTCAATATATCCACAAAATTTTCCGGACCAATTGGGATCTGATCTAATGAATCTTGGATCCTAATGGGTTGACAAAAAGTTTTTTATAAGTATTCATTAGCATATGAATAGGGAAATAGGATGGGAATGGGGTGTGGCCAAGCGGTAAGGCAGCAGGTTTTGGTCCTGTTATTCGGAGGTTCGAATCCTTCCATCCCAGACTTATTTCATTGGTTCCTGTTTTACCTTCCCTCCCTCTTCTCTTTCTTCTTTCGTAAAAGGTAGATCCAATGGAATTAAAGGGATATCTCTGTGGTGCAAGATGGGAATACGGATCAATTCGAGATAAGGTTCAATTTATGAAATTAGCCCATTGGATGTATGCTGGTCCTGCTCATATTGGAACTCTACGAGTAGCTAGTTCATTCAAAAATGTACATGCCATTATGCATGCTCCTCTAGGAGATGATTATTTTAATGTAATGCGCTCTATGTTAGAACGGGAAAGAAATTTTACTCCTGCAACTGCTAGTATAGTAGATCGTCACGTACTAGCACGTGGATCTCGAAAAAGAGTTGTCGATAATATTATTCGAAAAGATAAGGAGGAAGGTCCCGATTTGATCATATTGACACCTACATGTACCTCTAGTATCTTGCAAGAGGATTTAAAAAACTTTGTGGATAGAGCATCCATAATCTCTGATTGCAACGTCATTTTTGCGGATGTTGATCATTATCAAGTGAATGAAATTCAGGCAGCGGATAGAACTTTGGAACAGGTGGTTCAATATTATTTGGATAAATCCCATAGACAAGAAAATTTGGATCAATTTGTAACAGATGCACCTTCTGTAAATATAATTGGGATTCTTACTCTAGGCTTTCATAATCGACACGATTGTCGTGAGTTGAGACGTTTATTAAAAGATCTGGACATCAGAATTAATCAAATAATTCCTGAAGGGGGATCTGTAGAGGATCTGAAAAATTTACCAAAAGCTTGGTTCAATTTAATTCCTTATCGTGAAGTGGGCTTAATGACAGCGATGTATTTGAATAAAGAATTTGGAATGCCTTATGTATCTACAACTCCTATGGGAGCTGTAGATATGGCTGAGTGCATCCGACAGATAAAGAAATATGTTGATACCTTGGCGGCTCCTATTTTATCAAGCAAAAGAGTTGATTACGAATCCTATATCGATGGACAAACTCGATTCGTTTCCCAAGCTGCTTGGTTCTCAAGATCTATTGATTGTCAGAATTTTACGGGGAAAGAAACAGTCGTTTTTGGTGATGCAACTCATGCTGCTTCAATCACTAAGATACTTGCTAGAGAGATGGGAATTCGTGTGAGTTGTACAGGTACTTATTGTAAACATGATGCAGAATGGTTTAAAGAGCAAATTAAAGATTTTTCTGATGAGATAATCATCACAGATGATCATGCTGAAGTAGGAGATATTATCGCTCGCGTAGAGCCCTCTGCAATATTTGGTACTCAAATGGAACGTCATATCGGTAAACGTCTTGAGATTCCCTGTGGAGTTATTTCCGCACCAGCTCATATCCAAAATTTTTCCTTGGGATATCGACCCTTCTTGGGTTACGAAGGTACTAATCAAATAGCTGATCCAGTTTATAACTCATTTGCTCTGGGTATGGAAGATCATCTTCTAGAAATTTTTTGTGGTCATGATACGAAGGAAATAATGACAAAATCATTATCCACGGATATGAGTCTAATTTGGGATCCTGAAAGTCAACTAGAATTGAATAGAATCCCTCGTTTTGTCAGGGACGAAGTAAAGAGAAATACAGAAAAATTCGCACGACGAAAGGGCATTTTGAACATTACTGTCGAGGTAATGCACGCAGCTAAAGAAGCATTAAGTACCTAATCAATATAAATTCATTTATTACATTGAGCTTATTCTATACAAAAAAAGTGAATCCAATTCGATATCTATTCCTATAATATCAATGGAGTTAATGACTATTCATAATCACGTCTCGATCATGATTCGAGATCAGCAGGGAGGGATCTTAAAAACATCGTCTGAAACGACGTGGTAGAAAGCAACGTGCGACTTTACATAATTGGTTTGGTGGATGGATGTGGATAATGACATCCAACATTTCATATTCGGATCAAATGCCCTAATCGTTCCACCAAGGCTGTTACAAATAAGCCTAGAATTTTCTCTCGATGCGTCTAACATCTCATCCCAATACAGTTGCCAATCCAACAATGAATTTATCTCTTATTCTGGATTGACAATAGTGTATTGTGTCGATATAATTCGTCCATTCACAATAGAGATAGATATCTTAGGTTCATCATTGATCAGTGATTCTATCCAATCATGATTATTCTGTCGACGGATCATTTATTCATAACCTAGATTACTTTATTCTGGAATAGCGGATCGAAAGAAACTATTCATATCCATATATGAACTGACGAGTTCATTATTTGGTCATTCACATAGGTTTTTGATCCCGTTCGTCATTTAACAACAATGATTGGTAAGATTCTATTTACCGGTTCATATTGAGTAACCTCACATTCCACTTCGATCGTATATATATCCTCAATATCTATTCGCAATATGGGTTGCTAACTCAATGGTAGAGTACTCGGCTTTTAAGTGCGACTAAGGTCTTTCACACATTTGAATGAAGTAGAAAACTCGTCGATACCATCGGTAAAGTTCGGAAGACTACGACTGATCCTCGAAGTATAATGAACGGAAAAAATAGCATGTCGTTCCAACATATGATCTTTATGATACCTTATATTATTTTTAGGATACCTGATTGTATTCGATCAGGACCGGATCTTATTCAAGGAATCAAATAGGTGGGAAATGTCTATTATATATTTAGATGATTTATAATATGCTCATCCTTTCGGATCAAATGTGATAATTGTGAATAGGATCGAATCAATTCACGATTAAGTCGAATGAGTCAATGGAGAAAGTTATATGACTTGAATCATAGGTAAACCCAGAGGAACGAGCTTCTGTTCCTCGTTCCAATTAAACGAGCGAGGAATTCCCTTTACTGATCAGAAGTTAAGAGCTTTTCAGTACCCGATATCGGGAGGTTTTCCCTGAGTAGATCAGGGATTTATACACTCACAATGAGTCCTAAGTACTCGATACAAATGTGTAAGATAAATAGTGTACTGACCAGGTTGATTTATCCCATGAGTCAGGAGAGCGATCGGTCGCCAGGATAAAAGATTTTCGTTCTTCCTCATGACGAATGAGATCCTTGGGTAGTAAATCTGTTGAATTTAATATAGAATCTTAATATCCGGATATATATATTTTTTTCCTATCTTGTCCCGACTAGATCGCACCATGTATTATCTCAGAAATTAAGAGGTTATTCTCATGAACGAGGGACATAGCTGAGGTTTGAAAATGGATGAGTTCCATAGATACGGGAAGGAAGATAGCTCTTGGCAACAATGCTTTTTATATCCACTCTTTTTCCAGGAAGATCTTTACGCAATTTATCATGATCATTATTTGGATGGATCAAGTTCCTCTGAATCGATGGAACATTTAAGTTCCAATGATCAATTCAGTTTCCTAACTGTAAAACGTTTGATTGGTCAAATACGTCAACAGAATAATTCAATTGTTTTCTTTTTGAATTGCGATCCAAATCCATTAGTTGATCGCAACAAGAGTTTCTATTATGAATCGGTACTAGAAGGACTTACATTGGTCCTGGAAGTTCCGTTCTCTATACGGTCGAAATATTCTGTGGAAGGGATGAATGAATGGAAGAGTTTCCGATCGATCCATTCAATATTTCCCTTCTTGGAAGATAAATTCCCGCATTCTAATTATATATTAGATACACGAATACCCTATTCTATTCATCCGGAAATTTTGGTTCGAACCTTTCGTCGCTGGATCCGAGATGCTCCCTCCTTGCACCCATTACGATCTGTTCTCTATAAATATCGAAATAGTCCAGATAATTTACAAAAATCAATTATTATCGACCCGAGAGTAAATACAAGATTCTTGCTGTTCCTGTGGAATCATTATGTCTATGGATGTGAATCCATTCTAGTTCCCCTTCTTAAACGATCCTTTCATCCACGATCGTTGTCTCATGGATCTTTCCCTGATCAAACTCATTTTGATCGAAAGATCAAACATATTATCAGAAATTATCGTCGAAATTCACTGAAAAGTATCTGGTCGTTGAAGGATCCTAGAATTCACTATGTTAGATATGCAGAAAGATCTATTATAGCTATAAAGGGTACTCATCTCCTAGTGAAAAAATGTAGATATCATCTTCCAATTTTTCGGCAATTTTATTTCCATCTTTGGTCCGAACCATATAGGGTATGTTCTCATCAATTATCCAAGAATTGTTCTTCTTCCTTAGGTTATTTTCTGAGGGTTCGGATGAAACCTCTTCTGGTCAGGACCAAAATGCTAGATGAGTTATTCATTACCGATCTTATTACCGATGAATTTGATCCAATAGTTCCGATTGTACCAATAATTGGATTATTGGCTAGAGAAAAATTATGTGACATATCAGGGCGGCCAATTAGTAAATTGTATTGGACTAGTCTAACAGATGATGATATCCTCGATCGATTCGATCGAATTTGGAAAAATATTTTTCATTACTACAGTGGATCCCTTGATCGAGATGGTTTATATCGTATAAAGTATATACTTTCACTATCATGTGCTAAAACTTTAGCCTGTAAACATAAAAGTACGATACGTGTAGTTCGGAAGGAATTAGGTCCAGAACTCTTCAAAAAATATTTTTCAAAAGAGCGAGAATTTGATTTTCCGGCTTTTTCATCGAAAGCAGCGGCCCGTTCACAGAGAGAACGAATTTGGCATTCAGATATTCCCCAGATAAATCCCCTAGCCAATTCCTGGCAAAAGATACAGGATCTTAAATCTTAAAATAGAAAACTTATTTTACCAATGAAATGCTCTTTGAGTCATTGCCTCGATTCAGAATCATTTTTCTTTTTCCATCCGAGAACTAAAATGATTAGGGAATAAATAAATAAATTACATGGGGAAAGCCGTGTGCGATGAGAATTGCAAGCACGGTTTGGGGAGAGATTTCTCGCTCCTTACTGATACTGAAGGAGCAGATAATCCACTCCATCCGACGAGCTCCGGGTTCGAGTCCCGGGCAACCCGGATCAAATTGATCCAATTGCGATAGGTACCTCTGTCCACTTGTTCCGGTTCTGGATCCAATAAAGTTCCTTTTCATATTCATTCGTTCCTATTCACAGGAAACGAACTATCGCAGGTTCTCTGGAAAGGTGATGAAGAATTAATTAATATACCACTCATATCAATTGATTCAGAATTCGGTTCCAGAATCGCATTGCACTTCGTTCGTTGTAGCGAACAAAAAAAATTTGATCTTCACTGATTAAATCCTATCCGTTCTCATTACAACACAACGGATCTCCCTGGAACCAGAAATCAATAATTTCATGTAGTAGCTAACTACAGATAGATCTATAGAGTGTGGAATATATGCAAAAAATATATAGTCTATATAAAATACATCTCTATACTATCAATATAGATAGATCAGTATATATCCCAACGGGATATATATTGAAATCCCATACCAAATATTGGTTGACATTGATACATGGATCATATTATACTGTCAAATAACAAGCCTTATGCTTGGGAGCCTCTGATGATTTTATAAACGAAGTTCTTACCATGACCGCAATTATAGAAAGACGCGAAAGCGCAAATTTATGGGGTCGCTTCTGCGACTGGATCACTAGCACCGAAAACCGTCTTTACATTGGATGGTTCGGCGTCTTGATGATCCCTACCCTATTGACCGCAACCTCTGTATTCATTATTGCTTTCATCGCAGCTCCTCCGGTAGATATTGATGGTATTCGTGAGCCCGTTTCCGGTTCTCTTCTTTATGGAAACAATATTATCTCTGGTGCCATTATTCCTACCTCTGCAGCCATCGGTTCGCACTTCTATCCCATCTGGGAAGCAGCTTCCGTCGATGAATGGCTATACAACGGGGGTCCTTACGAGCTAATCGTTCTACACTTCCTACTTGGTGTAGCTTGCTATATGGGTCGTGAGTGGGAGCTTAGCTTCCGTCTAGGTATGCGTCCTTGGATTGCTGTTGCATACTCAGCTCCTGTTGCAGCTGCTACTGCTGTTTTCTTGATCTACCCTATCGGTCAAGGAAGCTTCTCTGACGGTATGCCTCTAGGAATCTCTGGTACTTTCAATTTCATGATTGTATTTCAGGCTGAGCACAATATCCTTATGCATCCATTCCACATGTTAGGTGTAGCTGGTGTATTCGGCGGCTCTCTATTCAGTGCTATGCATGGTTCTTTGGTAACTTCCAGTTTGATCAGGGAAACTACTGAAAATCAGTCCGCAAATGCAGGTTACAAATTTGGTCAGGAGGAAGAAACCTACAATATTGTGGCTGCTCACGGTTATTTCGGCCGATTGATCTTCCAGTATGCTAGTTTCAACAACTCCCGTTCTTTACATTTCTTCTTAGCTGCTTGGCCTGTAGCAGGTATCTGGTTTACCGCTCTAGGCATAAGCACTATGGCTTTCAACCTAAATGGATTCAATTTCAACCAATCTGTAGTTGACAGTCAAGGTCGTGTAATTAACACTTGGGCCGATATCATTAATCGTGCTAACCTAGGTATGGAAGTTATGCACGAACGTAATGCTCACAACTTTCCTCTGGATCTAGCTGCTGTTGAATCTATTTCAATAGGCGGATAA